AGAAGTCCATATAGTGTTGTAATCGTCCTTAATCAAGGTATTCATCAAGGTATAACAATCAAGCAAGTGAGAACAAGAAAGAAAGCCTAGGCCAATGGTCCCACACCCGGAAAAGCATTCACCCCCTCGGAGTACCTGTCCCCGAAAGAAGGAGCTTGTAGATCGTGAAGTGAACCAACAAGGGAAGGAACAAGGAACTGAAAGAAAGCAAAGAAGGGAAATTCCTTATGGAAAGGAAAGCGCACGGACAGCAGACGAAGAGAGAGAAGGAATACCTTTTATTACGAATGTTCATGTTTACCCAAAAACTCTTTCCTCTATACCTACTTCACTTCCAAGACTTAAAAAAAATAGATAGAGATATGAATTCATTCCGCCCTCTTCCGCTCCTGAACCAGTACTGAGATAAAAGGAATAAAAGGAGCCAAACCAACCCTAAAGCATAAGGTAAGCTCCTCGTTAGCGGGAAAGAAAGAAGCACCTGTTGCGAGCAAGTATGACCAGAACCTTCTTTTCTTCCCATGATGTGTTCTATCAGCGAGTGTTCTAACGGCGAAAGAGAAGCGGAACTGTCCTTTTTAGTCTAAAGATGTACGCTTAACGCGAAAGAGTTAAGGAGGCTAGACGGTAGCTAGCTTGACTCTATTCTCTCCCAGAAGCTTTGTGATAGGAGAATCTTCGTATTTCCACTGGATGGATCGATGGGATGGATAGAGTGAGTGCCCTTCTACTCTCTTGCTTGTCCGAAGACTGGTCTCCAATCCCCTGCCCCCAGTAGAACTACCAAGAAAGAGTCCATCTATTGGAAGAACCTAAGATTCGTTCGGACTCTCTCAATGAGGAATGAGGAGGGTCCCGGTCTCCCACTATTTCCTCTCTTTCGGTTGGTGTTCTTGCTTTATTTAATCGTGTCCTGTTTAGGAATTGACCGAGATCGAGACAACTGGAAATGTTAAAAAGATAGTACCAGAGGTCTAATCTACCACTTTGGCCGATGGGAACTCCTACTTCATAAAAATCTTTCCTTAACCCGGGCGACGAAACCTAACTAGTTGTTTCAGGATTTGATGATGGACCTGAGTGACGAGCATTCGAAAGGGGAACGAGATGTTAAAAAATGGTATAATCAATCACCGTTCGTATCCCAATTAGAAAGAGAAGGCTTGCTGCCTTTAATGGAGATGACAATAAGTTCAAAGTTGGAATGGCTATACGAAGAATTTTGAAAGGCTTTCATCGCTCCGGGGAGCTGATCTGACTGAAAAGGAAGGCCGAAGCACTGGCTCTCGGTCCGGTAAGAGCTCCAACTACGGGAAGAAAAGAATTAGCGAATCAGATTGCTTACGACTCAGGGACGAGCGAAGGCTCGGAATCCTCAACAAGGTGTAGGGGCGATCATTAGATTGAGTATCCAGGAGTGGGAGCACCCCAACCAGTGAGCTATGAAGCGGCCTTCCTTCGCGACAAGGGTACATAAGAGGCTTTCACCTTTCAACGCTATTTCCATCGAATGAGTGAACGGGTGAAAGCCCTAATCCAAGCACCACTATCTCTTCAACGGGAAATGGCACCGAAAATAGAATGTCGAAGAGCTCAAGCTAAGTCGACCGAAGGGGGAGTTTTGCCTTGATCGGACCAAGCCACGTACTTTAGTGCCGAAATGCCTTCCTTTTGGGGTGGGCGAGGAGCTAAGCTGTTCAGAAAGAGTGACTGAGTTGGCTAAGACGGGTAGCCAGTGCTGTCCTCCAGAGTGATGAATTGGCTAGAGGATGTCGCTTAATATTAATAGGTGTTGGAGAGGCTCCGTCTGCCAGGTGGATCTGAACATATCGATACTGAGCAGCTACAACCAAGTTCTTCAAGTCAGGATAGCTACTACTATAGAAATTAGTTTCTATGAGGCATCCGGCACATTGATTCTGTCCACCCGAGACCATTCCATTTCCACATTGATTTAGCCAATGCGCCCGCATGAGACATCTAAAAGAATTACCAGAATGTGACCAAAAACATCTCTTCCGGAGCAGGGCCGGATGAAATGAAATCACTGAAGTAATCCCTGGCAATCATCCAATAGTTGCTGATTCTGACCAGGAAACCTCCACTCCAGGAAGTATCATCGAGCATCTTTTCCTTCTAACAACCATTCCATCTATTGATGACTCATCCCTTGCCTTTTTAGGAAAGACCGTGAAAACGTCCTGAACCAGATTGACCCCGCTGAGACGGTCAAGATATAAGATTTTGGAAGAAGGTTTTTAATCCTATCTCGTATTGAAGAATTTCTTAATTGAGTATTTCCATCGAGCTGGGAATCCTTTGCATGATTGGAGATCGGATCTTCAGAATCAGGAGAAGATCGTCACGCTGGGGGGGTCAACATCTTTCTTTTGAGCTTTGTTTGCAACTTGGTAGTCCTACTCTGATTGAGCGATTCCGTCGCTAGCCACTGACCTTCCTCCTTCTCCTTGTAGGCTTGAAGGCCTTTCTACTTCTCTTTTTTGTCTCATCCATCTTTCCCTTCCGTAGAGCGATCTGACGAAACATCTGGAAACATAGATCCAAGATCATATACAAATGACCCCAATGATGTGATGACCGGAGGCTCTTTCCATGCCTGCCGCTCTGATGGATGTAAAGTTTTGAAAGACTTTTTTCAAGGTTCCTTTCTCGATTGAAGCTAGAAGAACCGGTGTAAACGAGAAGCTTTCGACGATAGCTCTTTCGCTTCTCCTGTTACTAGCTAGGCAAAGACTTTCTTTCCACTGTTAGAACGGCTGAAGGAAGGAGGTTTCGCGACAAGAGTACAACTTCTATCCTGCTTCCCGGCTGGCCTATCTTTTCTTTCTTTTTGCCATTGGAGCACACCTTTCGCTAGAAAGGGATCCGTTACGAGTACGAAATGCTTTTCACATACAAGTCGGATAGCGGCATAAAGAATCCACTTTGAAAGCGAAACTCTTGTTGCTGTTGCGCCAGCTTTCTTTCTTCCGTATACCATTTATTCCCCCCCTATTTGGGTAAGCGGACTGAACAGGGGGAGTACCTTAGATAGTATGCCCCGACGACAGCCTTTCTTTTCCAAAGGAAAGTTTCAGTCTGGAATGGAAGTCCTCTAGATTGTGTTTATTTTCTTCTTCAGTCAAGAACAGCCGATTTTCCTTTGTTTGCTTCGTGCTTGCTTTCAGGCTTCGAGCTCTTATCGCCAATCAGTGAATGAGGGAACCCCTTATGAAAAGGTTAATCAATAATGAATGTGGCTTTTAGACCTCATGGAAAGTTTGTAGAAAGATATGAATGCCGAGTAGACATCGAGCCCCATCCCTTATGTGGTCTTTTCGTGTTCCTCTAAGCCCGAATCCGCCAGATAATAAGTTTTTTGAATAGGATAAGCCAGGGAAAGAAATTTCTTTCCTTCCGCCCCGCTGTCTTTCTTCTTGAACGGCTATCTCAAAAGCAAAAGGCAGATTCATCTCTGAGTGCCACGAAGGGTGGAATCAGAAGGAGATAGGTCATTCTATCGACCAAGGCCTCTTCCTCTTTCCGAGAGATTCAAGAAGAAGGAAAAGCTGTGTTTAGGAGCGTACCTGTTCGCCAGAACAACGGTACGATTGGTGAGGAAGTAGGGTCTGTTCTTCACTGCGCTTTATCAGTGTTCGAGTAGCCTGCAGAGAGCATATGGTGGTGACAAAACCCCGCACTCTCTACTCCCAGTCCCCGTCTCCCTCAATAGGTCGGGTTATCCTCGGATCATCCCTTCCTTCTATCTATTAGGTTTTCAATCCTATCCCTCCGTCTGTCCTGATATTGATTCCGGTACCCTAGTTTATAAGAATAAGAAGGGTTAGTCCTTCTCTTGCCCAAGAAGAAGGAATTACCTTCCCCCAATCAGCCGTATTCTTCTATCCTATGGACCGACTTCCTTTGATAGGGCTGTAGCTTCTTGTCCCACGAGTCTACCCTCGGGTGATCTCTGGCTTCGCCGTCCTTTCCCTTCTATCTAGTTAGCTAGGTAGCTGGGTAGTTCCCATTAGCTAGGTTTCAGAATTCCTCCGTCCCTTTGAGTATCCCTTAGTTCTAGTTCTATAGCAGACGCAGACGAGAAAACGAAGATGATAGCTTCAGCAGCTGCCTCGATCGAGGGAAAACCATGTTTCTGTTTGGGAAGAGCATGGGATCTGGTCAACAAAGGTGTAACCCTTTTGAAAATGATCCAAGGGAGGAGAAGTGTTGTTTGCAACCGAACCCAATAATGCCCCTTTATTAGTAAAGCGGAGAGCCTTTCGATGAAGCCTGCACCCACTGGGAAAAAGGAATAATAGACCTTGCCAGAGTTTCCCGATAAGGGGTCTTAAACAACATAAGAAAAAGCTTCCCATCTCGATCTTGCTGCTTTATCCACAAGAATGTCATAAAGGTTCTCTCTGGTCTTCCTCAAAAAGACAGCTTTAGAGCGCAAGTCAAACTCATGATAGGCGAGCAATCACGCGCACATGGTTTAGCGGTTTGCTGTGCTCTGTGATCTTATTCTTCTCCAAGACCTGATGCTTCATCTGCTTCTTTAGCTTAGTAGGTTCACGCTATTGCGTGAAAGATTTGTTTGGTCTCCCACTGCTATCTATGCTAGCTCGAAAGGTATGGCTACTCTCTTGTTTCCTGCTGAACCTCCTTCCGGCTTCGCAGCCATCCCTGCTTTTTTTTTTCAGTGTGGCAAAAAGTGGAGCCAGTCCACTTCATTAAGTTACGGGGTTGGATGAAATAGCTATGCGCTACGGTGCTCGGTGCCGAAGTGAGCTTAGCCACCCCTTTATCTTAGTAGGGGGCTGATTCTTCCTTACTTTAGCTGGTCGACAAACTGAATTGCACTCGGTCTGAATCCTAACTCGAGGAAGGGTTCGCCTATCTTAAGTATGGCAGGTGGAAAAAGGCATGAGGATGAGGAGAAGGGTATCGAGAGAGCCTTTTTCTATGGGGAAGGAATCAAACGAAGCCGGACAAGTTTATTATCATGATATCAGACAGGCAAAAAGAGAATGAAACCTGAGACTAAGACAGACCTTGACTACGATTTAACTAAGCATCATCATCGGTGATTACTCTGATGGATGGACCACAAGTCCGTTTTGGGCTTGCCCCCTTACGTTAAGTAAGGATCATACATTCCCCAAGATGGGAGAACAGGAAAGCAAACGCTATGACACAGATCGCCTCAGGAGTCAGGTTCCCAGAAGGGGTTAAGGAGAATAGGGCACTCACCAAGTCAACATCCAGAAAAGAAACCTTTCTTCTCCTTCCTTTCTGCCCCCGCTCCAGCTTGCATTCCTTGTCCGAAAGTCCCCCTTTCTTATTCTTTTTCCGTCTCTGAAGTGAGTGAGGTCAAGCTAGCGTCAGCAAATTGGACGTAAGCAATACACGTAAATCCCCGTCCTTTAGAAAGACGATAGCGATTCCCTTCCAGTGCTTTAATTAAGAGTTCAAGACTAATTAATGCTAAAAACTGATTAATCGCAGACACCCTATAGCTATTGCAGTTAATCCATATCTGGAATTAGGTAAGACGAAGGGAGGAGTTCAAAGAGTAAGCTAGTTGAAGAAATGGTAGGAATACCCGGAGCCTAGCTCTCTCGGAACTTACCTCAGCGACTTGAAGCATTGCTTCCTATCGGCTTCGGGCCGAAAGAGAGTGAGATGGAACCCTGAAGAGATCTAGCCTTACGCAATCTTTCTAAGAAAGTAATTTCAGTCATCGATTGCCTGCTATTACCACTTCCTGACTTGAGGAGCATATAAGTCAGGCTGGAAAGCAGTTATTTTCCTAGGTTGACTCATGAGTTAGTGTGCAAGACCAATTGCTAGGCTCTCATCTTTCTTAGATGTTCTAACAGTGGGATTTGAGCTTTGCTGCAGATCTTTCTTCCCTATGACTTCGTTATCCAAAAGATCTTGTTATTTCATGTCTTGCTGGTCATACTCCTTTTTAGTAACCAGAGGTCTTTCCTGAGCCTGCTCAGGGGAATATAGAGGGTAAGGTCAGGGGAAAAGGTAAGGGATGGATGGAAGGTTCTGAAAGAGTTCCTGTTGCTTGTGCCGGTTCTTGCTTTCTAAGCGGAGAGATGCTCTTCGAGACCTGCTCCAGTTCAACATACCAGTTCTATAACCAGCTCCCTATAGCTATGGGGCTATTCCCTATTACTGCTTGCTTGTTCCCGTTCTCACTTGGCGAGCAGTCCTTCCTGATAGTGCTGGCTCATTCCGCTTCCTCTTATCCCTCCTCGATTGCTTGCCTTCTACCTATTCAACATAGTTGAAGTCAATTAGTCCAAATATACGACGAGAGCGAAGAGAGAGGGATGTGGGTACGTTGACGATGCCTTTATCCTGTACCAGCTTCCTTTCCCGAAAGCAATAGAGAAATTGGAGTCGGGAAAGCAAGGAAAGCTAACCTACCCTTCCGTTCGCTGAATCTGACCTTCGTCCAAGAGTTCGGGCTTCCACGCCAGGAAAGAGAAGAACTCTTAAGTGGAAAAGAAAGTGATTCCCAAACACGAGTTTTTCGCCTTCTACAGGGATATGGTCTCTATCGTCTGGTCTTGCTTTTCGTCTTCAATAGTCTCCTGTAAGCCCTAAGTTAAGTTAAGTTAAGTAAAGGCTTTACACCGTCATTGGACTAGGCTTCCCGGATCCCCTTTCTTCGGTGCTGACAAACAACTAGACGGTCAAGAAATCTCCCCACTGAATCAATATCCATCAGCTGAGGACTTTCTCAATGGGGATTCTTTTCTTTCCCATGAGGCTTTCTGACTGGAGAAAGGAATGTTACGTACGCTTTCGAAGGCTCTATGAAGAGAATCTTGCAGATATTTATTCCAGTGCCAATTCGGTTGGAGATGTTTGTCCCAATTCCGAAGATTCCGATTCGATTTCTCCTGATCCAGCTTCTTCTGTAAGAGCAAAACTTACCTCAATTCCGTCTCAATCTCCTCTCCTACCGGGTCTACGCCCTCTTTGTTTTAGCCATGGGCGATTGTGAAAAAGAGAGTCACGTTCTCCCCTTCTACCTATCCTAACTTCGCTACATTTCCTTCTTCCTTTGCTACCGCTCCTAAACCTGGACTGGACTTGCTATTATCAAATTGAAAAGGTCTCTGCCCTTAGCCTTTTATTTAAAAAGACTGGTGCCCTATCACGTCATTCCCCTTAGGTTACGTCCTTTCTTATGGAATTGGACGATCCAGAAGTTGAAGTCAAGTCAGTTCTACGCTTCTAAGCCCTTTCGAACTTAACTATCTGGCATCACAGCCTATTCCGACAACGTGCCAAGCTCTAAAGGAATCGCCTGTATTCTCGGCTTCTGCTCCTATTTTCCCTTCCTCGATGTGTTCTTTTCTTCACTATTTAGCTTTTAAGGTTATTTTTTTTATCTAGGAGTTTGCGGATTTATTTCCTTAGTCTTCTTCATCGAATACTCTTTCCAAACAAGGACTAGTCTCATTGAATGATAAATCCCTATTTCTATTCCCGGGAAAGTTCTGCTCGTTTCACTTCCTTTTCGTCAGTTGAGTGAAAAAGAAGAAGATTGGCTGCTTCCAGGCATTCTAATGAAGTTCGATCATTCCCAAGGGTAGACCCTGGTTTTTAATCTACATTAAATTCCTTGCTCAATATGAACTACCCCCTTTTCCCAATCGGAAGAATTTCATAGTCAAGGAGAAGAGGGAAGAACGCGGGCAAGCATAAAGCAGTCATTTAAACTAAAAAAATAAGACAAAAAGGAGCTGATCCGATGGATGAAGATCCCGGTAAACTACCGTCTATGAAGCTATATGGCATATAATAAGGTTATGCCAATATGGATGGCTTGCCTGGAAACTAGCCTGTATCTGTATGTACACCGCACAACTAACCGTTGCTTGGTAGGTTCGCTCTTCTCACCTTTCCATCGACATCTACCAAGGCTTCAGCTCAAGTGGGTTCAGCCCCCCCAAATCTGACTCGATCCAGGGAATCTCTCTGGAACCGCTCGATCGAATAGCAAAACCGGGGCTGAGGGTTGGTAAGTAAGAAAGGGGCAATGGTCGCGAATAGGTTTGCATAAAAGTACATTTCAACGAATCTTGATGTTGGCTGGGAGTCCGAGAGGGAAAAAAGACTCCAATGTCAGATTGACGAATTCGTTCGTGCGTGCACCAGGTATAAATGGGCAAAGTTGAAAAGGGTATCACTGGCTTAGCTTAGTAGAAGGGTTGGACTCAGTAATAAGGACTTCACTGGCTTGCCTTTAGTTTTGGATACTAAATCTCCTTCTCCATTCAAGTGTTGATAGAGGCTTGACGGTGGAAGTAGGTGATAGAAGGTGATGGCGAAGACAAAGAATCAGAATTGCAATCTGCCTTCCTTAATTTTGAAGCTTAGTCGAGTGGGTTCATCAAGCACGTATATCTAGGGGATTCATAGCGAGTTCGATCTCGACAGCACTTTAGAGTCACATCCTAGATCTAACGACCAAGTAGTCAGATAGGTGCACTAATAGCTGATCAAAGGCAAGATGTCATCTTCTTGAATCAGAGCTCTTTTCTTTCTTCTCGACAATGTATACAAAATGTGATCCACGGGTTGGTACAAGATTCGTAATGTCGTTTCCACGGCCAACTTCCTTATAAGCGGTGAATACGACTTCTTTCCCAATAACTATAGAATGATAATATCTAATCTTTTTGAACTGAACGCACCAATTCCTATCTTCGGATTTACGAACAAAAGCTTCGCAGTGAAACATGAAGCACATCAGCCCATTCTTTCCCATTTTTATTTTCTTTGTCCCTCACCTTTGCTTTGGGGGGGTTACCCATGATGCGTATACCAAGGAGCTTGAATTTGGACCAACCTATTGGAATGCCAACCATTTTCCGCCTGCTTTCTTTTCTTGTTCAATGGAACCTGGTATCATCCAGAGAGGTGAACCAGCAACCAGCAAATAGAGATTCTTTCTAGCCCTAGGGGGCCTATTTGCCATTATTCAATAACACGCAACATAGAACCTGATGCTTTCATTCTTCCTAGGTGAGTATAGATTGGTAGGAATAAGGTCAATTCAAGAAGTAGAGGGTTTGGGTACTATTTCCCAGTAGAATAACTTGAACTATCACATTCATGAGGACTCGATTTATCTTATGAGATGACTTGGCCTATTCACATGGAATTTCCTTTTGAAATGGTTGGAAACACTTGTTCTACCAGAAGAATTGACTGGAAATATGGATGTTCGATGCTGGAAAGATGACAGGATGTCCGGCGATAGGTAGGAGATTGAGACAAAGTGAAGCAAAGACCCTCCTCCTCCATATTGTCAAATCCATGTGAACCACTTTCGGGAAAGGAGAGAGTTTCCAAAGTCGAGATGTTGGCGCATCCAGCCTACGCGGAAAGTCAGCCTTCCCTGCGTCTAACCGCGCGGAAATTGAAAATCTCGAAATAGGGCTGTTTCCACGCATGTTCTTGAAAAGGATCACTTCACGAGTGCTTCTTCATCTTCTCTCCTGCGGGAGACGAATCGCAGAAATTAGGTTAAGAATCAAAGCCTTTAAGGTAAGGAGTGGGAAAGGTGAAAGGGCGGAAAACCAGAAAGATAGCCCATGCGGCTTCCACAGAAACGGATTTCTCACAATCCACAAGGTCTTACTTGAAAAAAACTAGAAGAGGCGAGTTGTCTTAAGAGCAATTGCCGTAGAATCAGACTGCCCAGTGTCCATTACAGATGCCGGGGTCTCCCTTGATAGAAAGAACCAAAAGAAGCAGCTGATACAGCTTCTGGGTGAGGGTGGGTAGGTGACTCAATCGTCCAGTGGGAAGCAAATGTCTTCGCGAGTAAGGGGAAGAAGGGAAGCAGCCGAGCTAGAACAATTCACATTTATTTGACTGAAGATGCGGCTATCAAACCTGCGATATCAGGCTCGTCGCTTAGGGTTCATGGATGATTTGACCGGAACAGGCCAATTCCTCGCCTTTTGGTTTTAAGAACAGAGTGTCTGTGAGAAAGTGTGAAGAGGAGTGCTGATCCCCGGCCTTTTCTATTTGTTGTATCGAAATGAAAGAAGAGTCAAGCAAGGATCGACGTAGTTGAGAAGTCAGTTGTACATCAACCAAAGCCAGCCATTGATTCCCCTTCCTGCGCTTAGGAGCACCAACCCAGAGATACAAAGCTCTTTATACATCTGCCTTTGACCTATCCATTGCTCTTTCACCCGTGGAAAGAGTCTCTCAGGGAGCTGCTTCCTTCATAGGTTGCTGAAGAGTTCTTGCCCACGGATCGCACTAAAGAGATCCGTTTTCTGTCCCGAATGTACAAAATGCCACCCTCTCACTTGATTAGATAGTTGACTCCCGATTGAAGCTGTCATCACTAAGCTAGCCCTATACAGGAGAATAGCGAACTTCTTTCCTACCTTGAAACGTATGGGAAGAAGCCCTCCCACTCTCTTCTCTTGACCGGCTTGTTGCTTTGAGCGATGAGTAAGCTGCTTCAGTTAGATGCACGTCATGCTTTGGATCGGGGCGGTGGGAGTTTTTCATTCCTAGTGGGTCATCACATAAGTGTGGGACTTCCGTCAAGTTAGTTGGCAAGAGGAGTTTATGTTAGAATAGAACTCTCCCATTGTTCCCAATAGTTAGATTTTTTGAGAAGCAACCCAATGTCTTTCCAGAAGAAGGGAAGGATAGCACCAAAGCGAAAGACCTACTTCAAGGCAAGGAGAGCAGGAGCAATAGACTGCATTTTTGAAGGAAGTATGGCATCAAGGCGCTTATCCCGCTAATCGTAGGTCTTGATAAGTACCTGACAGACCTAAGGCTTGGAACTGAACTGAACTTCAAGCTGGGTAAGGAAAGCAAGGAACTGATACGAAAAACTAACTGGCAAGCAAAGCACAAAAGGCACTCCTTAGGCCTCATCAATCGAGGAAGGAAGCATTCCAATCGTTGAAAAAGCCTTCTTGCTATTGGGCGGGCTTTCATCGGCCTTTGGAATATTTGATTGAATCAGAGAATCGGTTCTTACAGTGTCCGGAATTGGGCAAATAGCTTGTGCATACGAACAGGAGGGAGTTAATCGTAGAACAGAGAGAGGGAGGTTTGGATTAGTCTCTTAGGTTGGTCACGAATGCCCTCTTACTCTTTCTCGAATCAACCGTAGAGTTAGGATTGGAAAGAGGGGGAATTAGGCTGCTGGTAGGTGGTAGGAGAGGCTCTTTGCGCCTTAGACGGTCTTGGCAGTAGGTTGCTAGAATGCCTTGTTCAAGAATCAACTGTGGCACTTGAAGAATCGAATACACTCTTCTTTGAAGGTCCAGATGAATTGAATTAGACAAAAAAGAATAGGAATCCAATCCGGGGGGGCAGCAGACGATTCTATGCTTAGAGAAGCTCTAAAAAGCAAGGACTGATTAGACGCTCCTACCTATCGTATAAGCCTACCATATAACAGATCTTCCAGCAATCCCTACCTATGCTGGGAATGAATTAAGACTACCACACGCTCATCCAATCACTTCTTACCATCGGGTTAACCTCTCATTAGCAAGGAAAGCTGTTAATGGACATATCTCACAAGTAGTCGCTAGACTGACTAATTCAGTCTAATTGGCCTATAGGTCTTAGAGACTCTTACTAGTGTTAGTGTAACAGCAGCGTTGATAAGCGAGTTCCGTGCTAGCACTATCAATTGTCGGCGTAACGGGTGTTTTCTATACTATTCTTCGACATGTAATACCCTCTCCCCTCCCCCCCCAAGCTGTCTTCTTCCCCTAAGGTCTATTGTATTGAAAGGCCATCTCTCGAATCCGAGCAACGAAACGAGGGTCCAACCCATATAGATATTCAGTAATGAATACGATGTGGATCCGTTCCAAGGCCCCTCATTCAAAACCTCAAGGCGGTGGGACTCTTAAATCCAAGAACGAACTCTCATTCGTAACTGGATGATGTATGATCTCAAATTTCATGGTACTGTACTGTTGCGTTAGCGCCGGATCCTCCTATACAGGAGCTCTTGAATTATCCTGTCGTTGAACGTTCCTGGAAACGCCGAAACGTGGAACCAGAAATGGTCCGTTTTGGTCTTCTTTGGGACGTCTATGACAGAGTGGAAGGTGGCTTCACGCTGCCTAAAGCTTTAGAGAGTTCAGGAGTACCTGTAGAAAGTGACCTTTCTAATTATTCTGGTGGTGTTCAAGGTCTAGCAACCGCGATGACGACATAAGACTTTAAGCGCACCTGAGCGCATACCTGATGGTTTCAATAAACCATAGAGGAGGGTCAGAACGAGAAGGAGCTCGACTCCCCTTGGTCCATATCTTAGTGTTTGCTTGCTTACTCGCTTGCTGGCACATGAATGAGGAGCAGATAGACACGAAGCGGTTCTCTACGGGGTGCGAAGGCGAAGCAAGGAATTCAGCAGTTAGTTAATGAGAATGAACCGTTCCACTCATGGTTGAACTGGAAAAAGAAGGGAGTTGTCCGCTGAAGGAGCAACTTATGCTTCTCCTCTATATGTTGTTGAGATACCATGAACCACTTGCTTACTTGGACCAGTCAAAACAAGTAGAGCTCAATCGCACCTTCGCGGCACTGCCCTTTTGAATCGTGCTCCTCTGACCTTTCGAACAAGAGAGGAAAAAAAGACGGGGAAAACGTTGAGGTTCAGCTGTCGTTCTTTCTTCCTTGCTTAGTCGTGTACCACCGGTGGGAAGGTGATTCCCAGCGAATTGAAAGCCTTGCTCCGTCCCTCGAGCCTGGTACGCCCTTTAGGCCGATCCCAAGCTGCCGGGTTCCCCCTTTCTAATTGAAATGGATTATGCGTTGCCAAGATCAATTGCATCATAAGCTTTTTGTTCCAAGTGTTCGAACTCGCTCGGGGCATTGGGTCTCCTATTGGGATTTATTTGCCAGCTAAGCGACTGGTTTGTTTCATGGCTTTAATTGGAGCCGAGGATCCCATGGCAAAGCGAAGTGAAGCAACTGTTTCCTTCCAAAGAGTTTGCTATTCTTTATTGTCTACTACTATGTAATAAGCCCTTTTTCAAGCTTACTTACCTCTTATCCCTCCATTTATTCTTCCACTATCACTATAAGGATCTGATCCTTCTCAGTTGGTTACATACCACAATGAGACCTCTTGAATATTAAGCTTTGCCCTCTATTTTTATTCATGACTTGGTGGGGTTGTTGCTTCGGGCTCACGTTGGCGAGCCTCAGTATCACTTGTGGCGGGCTAGTTTAGTAGGTCCCCGTCGGTTACCCTAGCGTATTTTAAAGAGTACAAAGACTAGTCTGTTGATGATGCTGCTTCAATTGTTGATGCGTCTGTCTCTTATGTACCGGCTCATATAGTAAACCTACTTTACCTTCCTCGGTTCGGTAAGCTCATACTCTTAAACGAGAGCAGCTTGTTGCTGCTGCCAATAAAGAAGAAGCGAAGTGCGTAAGCCCCCACCCAAACGTAAGGGGGAGCCAAAGAGCGAAGCGAGGGCGGCGGCTACACATGAAAGGAAACCAGTAAAAGAGTATGTCATTGAACAATTCTGCAATTCTGCCGTTCGTACGTAGGAACACAGAGAAAGAGATTCAAGTGAGGAGAAAGACTTCGTAGTTCATTAGTGAGTATGAATGAGTACGAGAGAACAATGGAGACAATTCAGGAGACCCACCTGTTTATGGGAAAAGGTATCAAAGACAAGTGCTTTACTGCCACCAGGTCCTAGCGTGGTTGGCAAGGGGCAAGAAAGAAGGGGGGCGTACGGACGTCTAAATGTTATCCACTGGTTTGTACTTAACAAAACACTTGATCAAAGGAATAGTGGCCAAGTAAGTCGTAGATGGTTTGATTTGTTGTTGCCAAGAAATAAGATAGATGGGGAAGTGAACCTCCGAAGAAGTACTTGGAGCCGGGAGCTCTTAATCACCAATAAGCCCGATTACAAGGGCAGGGAAAGATGTGTCTGGAGTCCAACAGTGGTTGAAAAGGGTTTGGTCGGAGGAGTAAGCTAGTGCTAGTAAGGCAAGGCAAGCCTGAAAGTAAGCAATAGCGGCAAGCCCCCAACCGCAAGATTTACTATTAAGCTTTAAGAAATAGTGGAAACGGAGTCATCGACGAGAGACGCTCTATACGAGTAACGACTAAGAAAAAGACGTAGTTTTTCAACGGGTGGCCAAGCGAGGCTTCGTTCCTTCCGTTCTTTCTGTATTTGAATGAAGCAAAAAGGGCTTTCTTTTCTCAAGGTAGGGCTCTGCACGAGATGAGATCGACCAAGAGGGCTCGGTGTTCCACCACAAGGAAATAATGAAAGGTGTCCAATGCCGCTTCGTAATACCGACCGCAGCATTTATTTACCACTGGGGAAAGAGAACAATGATGGGATGAGCTCCCCGTCCTTCGTTCGTTCGCAGGAGTGTTCCCGGGCATGTCGATGGCTTGACTCAACGGCTCCAAGTACTATAGTCATCAAATCTGAACTGGATCACTTGAGAGAGAGAGGATTGGTATTCAGTCATCCTCCGTACTGTGGTTGGTATGAAGTGTCATCCATACTGTAAAGTCTCTAAGACACAAGAAGAAGTATTCTCAAGAGGCGAAGCGTAATTGAAAAGATAGATAGAGGAAGGCGTAGACGACTGACTTAATAAGGTCGCTCAAACTCGTGGTTGTGCCTCCTAAGAATAAAAAGAGTCCTCAAAATGTTCTGCAGGAAGATTTGGTTCATCGTTTTTAAACCCCTTATTTATTTGTAGCATCCATATCTTCATTTACCGCAAGCACTCACAGGTGGGCTAAGGGAGGGTGTCAAAGCAAACAGATGGACAAGTATAAGTCCCCTTGGAAGTGGTTGGTGGTTTTGGTCCAGTTCGAGTGACTGTTCCACCTGTTGTTGTTCTAGTTCCCGTGGCAAAGGAAGAAGTTGGTGAGCCATATAAAGTATAGGCACCTTTGGGCCTTATCATATATATCAGTCCTATCTTGAACTATTAGTGCATCGAAAGACAAGTAAGTTGCTCCCCCTCGCCTCGCTGCGACCACACATAAAACCTCAAAGTGAAACCTCGCTCTCCCCCACCATAAGGGCCCAGCCAACAACCCTTCAAATAAAATGCGTTCCATCTGGGCCCCGTTCTCCCAAGGTCATTTTCCCAATAAGGGGTTGCCCTTGAGATCCCGACCGAAGCAAACACTTCGATAAAGGATTGCCACATAGGTCGTTTTTCTTTTGTATAAAACCTGGAGGTAGGGTTTACGATGGTGTAATAGCTGCGACGGACGAGGGCCGGCTCTTCTTTCTGGAATCTTCTCTCTTCCCATAGGTATAGGGAGGACCCAACAAAGGAGGTAGGACCAAAGGCCGGATGCGTTATTTGGCGTTTTTGGCTCGTGATTCGTCAACCCGGGTGCTTATTTCAGCCAGTCTGAGTCCGATCATGAGATAGATAGACGGATTTGGTACTTCAACGTATCATTTCGTTTATTTGCCTTAAGCGCAGTATATCTCATCAATGTTAGTTGGAAATGGTTGTTTCGGCCTTCAGGTTGTTGCCTCGCGTTCGTCAAGGGCGAAGATAAATATTAGCCCAATATTGCTATTCTAGTCGTCACCACGTAAGGTCTTAGTTAGAGGCATTCTATTCTAAGAAGACTCGCTACCAACAAGCTTCATGGGCGAGAGGTCTCGTCTTACACGAAAACGGCTGGCTAATTAATATCGTAGAAGAGATCAGGTTCTCGTATTCGTAGAGGTCAGGTTCGTATCGTAGAGGTCACTCTTGTTGTTTCCCCCTTTATAGTATGGACGGGGATGGGAATGATTCTAGTTAGGACGGGTATGGATAGGAAAGATTAGAATCTCGAATCCGATTGATTGGATTTCAGTCAAAGGGTGGAAGACCCTACTAAAGTAGCACAGAGATCAGTTCCGGCGGAGAACAACAAGAAAGCAAATCAACAGGGCGTTGTGCAGTAGTAGTTCTTAGAAGTAGAAGCGGCGAAAACAGAAGAAAGACACTAATCCCCCTAGGGTCTGGGGGGTATGGGTATGTTTTCTCACTCAAGACTTCTTCCTCGACCAATGATAATGATAAGGAGAAGGAGAAGGAGGCTGACGCGTAGCACTCTGAGTCAAGGGCCGTGATCGACATGCCAGGGTCTAAGGGGTAGGAAGGTGTCGTAAGGGGTGGCTTAGGGTGAGGGACAACAGTTAGCATCAGGCTTGGAAAGCCCCTGTGTCGTGCAAGAACCAAGAAATGGTAGTGGACTTGCTTCATAGTGGTGGCTTACGGGCTAGGAGGGGGATGGCTGCAGAGGCCGGTCGGAGAGGGCGATATCATTAGTAATAGGTTCCCTATTGTGGATGAATGAGCTATGGCCAGTTGAAAAAGGTTTCAAAACCTGTGAGATTTTGTCCTCGAATAAGAGGTCGACTAGAAAGGAGACTATAACTTAGGGTAGGTCCCTTGGTCCTATTCTTACTCTCAAACGGAGGAAATTCATGGTCTGAAAACGAAGTTGTGTGATGCCCCCAGAAGAAGGCCACTTACTTTGTCTCGTCCTACTGTAACACCTAACGATTACCAGCTCAATGAAGCACCTCTTTGGCTTTGGATCCGAGGGAGGCTTATCCATGCCAATAATCTTTAACTAGAAGCTGCTCCAACTCCTTGAAAAGGAACGGGGACTAATGAGAAAGACACTTATGGGACTCAAGCCTCGCCTATCTTATCGCGGATACCCTCGATGAGGTTGTGTTTGCTTTTCGCTTTTCGACTACGACTTTTAAGCCTTCAAGCGCTTACCGACCTCCCTCTCCTATCTCGCGAAAGGGTGTAGTTGCTTGTTCGCTCTCACTATACTCAATTTAATTTAGAATGGTGGGATAAAATCTCTCAACATAATGGGATCAGATCACATCTCTCAACACGAAGACGAGCTATCCAACCAACCATGCCAACCTTTTGCTTGAGCCCCTGCCTTACGCCCCCTTATGTGCGGAACTTCCCTCTTTCGTGAATCTTCCTTGTATGTCTATTTGACCTGTGTACCACCTTACCTGACCGGGACCACCTTTTACCTGACTTACCAGACCAAACACCATTTTTCTTTGATTCCCACTGTGACTCCCAACGCCTTCTCATTCTATGATGAGCGAAAGTGACCAACTCATTCTATGAGCGAAAGTGGTGACCCAGATGATGATGGTTCCGCCGGCTAGCTGATTTGAGCCGACACCGGAGACCCCTTCGAAAAGTGTTTTGGCGTCTAGTCGGGGTCTCCATCAAAGGCCATTCATTAGGAATATGACCCTGGCCCTGGGGGAGCAGACGATTAGATTGGTCATCAACATCTCGTAGATCCAGGTTGCGATTCGTTCTCCCGTCGTTAGTTTGATAGTCTGACTTTGATTATGTTTCCCTTTCTGGCATACAGAATCTTGTTATAAGTTCATATGATTCGATGCCAAGGGCATATAAATTCCCTTACTCTACGCCTACCCTCTCTGGACTGACTTGCCCTTTTTAACCGAACGAACGCTTTGCTGCCTTCTCACGCCTGACCTGAACCAGCACCAGTGGATGATACGTACTTGACTCCAACTCCACGCTTAGCGCACTCCTTTTCGTTACGAGTAAAAGCAGCAGTCCACTTGGACACCGGAGATCATTCGTTCATGAAGGGGGAGAAAGGGCTTTAGCAACGAAAGCGCTTTTCACCTTATTTAAAGAGAGAGTTCCGCTTGACTTGAAAGCCTTTACCCTATATGCCTGCTTCAGAGCAGAGGGAAGGGATTCAGTCAACTCTCCGAAAGTACTCTTGGGCGAGCTAAGTTCAATGAAATCTTTGTCTTGCAGAGAGGTAGATGATTACTTGAACTCCAGTTTCAGGGCAGGGCGTAAGGCAAGGGGATCTTGAATCAAAGAGTTCCTGTCCGGCAAGCGAAATAGAAAAAGTCTGATTCTTGCTCTTCTCTAGCGGTATCGGCTTTCGGGTAGTGGTGGGTTCAGTCAGTGAAACTCGCATTTAGGCTCGCGTAGTAAACTCCGCTCTTGCTCACTATAGGGAGGGCGATGCGCTCAGTAAACTCGTATCAACTGCTCGCCTTCTTAGCTTTGAACTTCTAGCCGCTTTTAAGAAGACCCTTTAAGCACAAGTGCAGAGAATCTTGTTGGGTTTCGGTAACTAGCCAAGCGCTAGTGAAAGTGGTTAAAGCTAAATATTTAAAGCCGAACTCACACCCTTAGTTAAGCGAGACGCTTAGGTTCAGGCACTTTCACCAGTACTTGAGCCAGCACCTGAACCGAGACCTAAAGCTGAACCGCTGAAGGAACCTCTTTCCGTTGTTAAAGCAAGTACGCTTTTCAAGCTTTTTCCTTACTAAAGCAGGCATATGCAAAACTCTCTCTTTGGCTTTTCACTGAAACCAACACGCCTAAACATAAGGTAGGTGCTTTCACTCCGCTTTTTAGTTCGACATTCCCTTTCGCTTTCGCTTCCGGGAAAGCGCAGTGGTCAAAGTAGTTCAAGTCAGCGCTTTCCTTCCTTAAGAAGGGAGAAGGCACCACCTACTACAACTCAAGCTATAGAGATAAAAAAGAACTCTTTCTCTTCCGGGTACAGGCTTAGATAAAAATCCTTCTTGTGCGGGATGAGATTGACCAGATGAGACAGCTGATACCGAACTACCGCTTGCATATTTAGTCCTTCGGAACCTTTAAGTGTCCTTCGGACCTTTAAAAGTTTTTGAGAGAGGGTTGGGGAGAGAGAGAGTGCTTTAGGGCCTACGTCTAGCTTTAGTCCTGTCTCGGTCGGTAGGCAAGTCAAGTTGGTAAGTCAGTCAGTTCAGTGCAAGTGGCTCGTAGATGAAACCTTCCTTCCTCCTTCAATCCCAAAAACTGAAATAGGGCGGCTTTCTACTTTATGTTTTAAACTACCTCTAAACTATATATTTCATATCCTCCCTGTCAGCTAACAATTTCCTTTCACCACTGCTAAAAGCTAACCAGGGAAGAAGGAAGAGATTTTACCTTAAAAAGCTTGGGGTTTTCAAGCACTTATTGATCAATGAATGGAATGCTGGCCGCCTACTTGCCCAAAAACTGAAATAGCCCAATACCTTCAACAATGTTTGAATTCTCTAATGGTCTTTAGAGGAGGCATCAAAGAGGATCTCAACCAGCTCTAAGGATCCCAAGAAGGTGTGGGTTTCCTTGACCAGGTCGGGTATATCTCGCCTCCTCCCCGCTTTCCATCGGAGGATGATGATGGAGGGAGTGGATCGAGCTGAAAAGCTCGTGCAGCTCTATTTTGCCATTGTTTCAATCTACAAAGTGTTGTTGGTCGTAGAAGGAGGTTGGACTTGTCGACTATCGATCCGCATGGAATGCGATACCATGCCTTGTCACAAAAGCTTATTCCCGGCTCATTAATGATCACGCCTTCTGTTCAATGGCTTCCCTCTTTACTAAGTGGCTTCTATGCATAGCCTACATGTTCAGGATTTTTATAAATCCCCTCATTGAGACTCCTTCTGTCTCATGCCAGAACAAGCCCATTTATTACCTGCGCCTTCAACCAACGGCTTTTACCCCTCGCCCCCCTTTCCTTTATCTTAGTAGGGGAAGCCCCCTACTATTATCGACGAGCATGTTGTTCTACCTATTTGTCTGCCGAGGAACGCAGTAGCTTTCTGGTTGAGTTGAGCGTATGTCTTTGACAAGATCTTTTTCCTCTGGTCTTATTCCCGGGTTGGTTGTCCCGCTCATTGCTGGAGCTAGAATCATCACCAAGCTTATTTGGTTCAACTTCTCCCCACATCCATATCAGACATGTCATTTGCTGAAAAAAGACCAAGACCGCCGTTCCTCTCGCTCAGCTCTTGACGGGTAAGCACACGACGTAGCATCATCATTCAACCTGGCAGTATACCAGAGCAAGTCAGGCCCCTCTATTTCAATCTTTATTATAACAGACCTCAACGGATGGGTTTAACCAGACCTAGCACAACTGAGGACGGGAATCCCATCCTCCCCGGCCTGGCAAAGCAGTTTATTAGCTTCAAGCTCTCTTGCGAATTAGCCTGTCTCTACCTATCACTAAGTGGGTAACGACCCCCGGTGCTAGCTTTTATCCTCCACTCTCTAACTACAAGCCGATCTCAAATTTGCCTATTTGGGCTAAGTCAGCTTTCACAAGGGGTATGATTAAATTTCGACCTAGGTAGTGAGCGGACTAACCCTAAAAAAGGGAGAGAGATTCAACCGCTAAAGAAAGCTAGCAAATCGCTTTGAAGTAGGTTCGGGCCTCCCTAAAGAGGAGAGCCAGTCCCTTGCCCCTGCCAATTATTCAATCAGCTTCAAGATCTTGTGAATAGCCTCTCGTGGAACGCACCTTGACAGAACTTTCTATTCGGCTAAGAAAAAGACCTCCCCCCGCGATAGATCTGCCTTAACGGGGGATACAGTCTGCATGGAACGTTCACTTAGTTGATAATTCCACCCAGCAGCGGTCAGTCTCGCTACCTCTCTCTATGAGCGGCCGCCATCTAACCAGAATTTCAGTGTGTCGGAATTTGAGTACAGAAATTGGAGTTCAAAAGCTTTCTAAAAGTCTTCCCTTGATTTTCTTATTCCGCGCCCGGTAGTCAGGTTTTATTACTTTTCAAGTCAGGGTAGCCTGCTCGCGCACTACGGCTTCGCCTCCCTTTGCTTGAACTGGACTTTTCCGAAAAGGTGCTTTGCACTATATGCTGGCTCACCCGGTCAAGCTCTTGGCTAAAAAAGATTCGAAGACACTCCTCAGGCTACTGAACTTCACTTTCAATAGCGTTTGCGTGAGCTATCGCTTACTCAACTTGCACAAAGCTACTGAAGCCTTCGCTACAATTTCCTGCGAAACTTGACTGACCTGTTAGGGCCTTTCATGCTCTCCATAGACATAGAAAGAAGCACAAGCCTCACACCGGATTCAGGCTCTTTTACACCCAAGGGAAAGCGTATCGAAAGTAGCCACTTTTAAACTTAGCCTAGCCGATTTGGTTGTTGGATTTGTTGTGTTCTACTGCCCTAAGACTTTGTTTCAGTGACATCACAAGGGTTGGTTTGAGCGCTTAGGGCCATGGGGAGGGGGCTTTCCGAGAGGGCTTCCTTCGCTAGGAAATCGGACTATTCTACTGCTACTGACTGACTGGACTTACATCCAGGGAGTGAATTCTCTAAATTAGGTGAGCTCTTTGCTCCTGGTAGACCGGTTGGTGTTCATCAGTCAAGTCAGTTTGCTTCTTTCTTTTACTGACGTAATTGATTTGCCCTTACTTCCGATTCCGATTCGGATGGAAATGCAGAATCTGTATTAGCCACCCTTCTTCACATCACAGAAAAAGAGAGCTTCGCTTCCTCGTCTATTACGGTACGGAAAAATCAATGACACCGGAGGAGTCCAGAGAATGGAATGTCAGTTAGGGAACAGTAGTCAGACGCAGACCAGCGCAGGTGGGCGCCACAGCTGTCTTCCTCCATGTGATATCAGATATCACGCAACAGGAGATTCTTCAGAATCCCCTTATTTACACGATTTACAAAATAAGAACCCCGGAGTACCTCTCTGTAGCACAAACCAACCGAAAGAGATGTATCGTCGAAGAGGTCGTCGATCGGAGTACCCTTCCTCTGTTTTTGACGCTTTTAGACCTCCGGTCAGTCAGGGGTTGACGTCAGTCAAAGTCACTTTTCAGGCTAAATAAGAAATTGGAAGACCTTCGCTTGATGAAGCCTATCGGAAAAGACAAAACGAGGATGATCGTCTGATTGTACCTGATCCTTTCTTATCTGGCTATTTCAAATCTGACTCTCTTGAAAGGGGCCAGCTAACCACTCGCTTAAGTGTCAAATGGTTTTTCGAGTGCATTTAATCAATCGATCCTTGGTTTACGTGTGTAGGATGACTCCCCTCTGGTGAAGGGATCATTTTCAAAAGCCGCAATCAAAATGCCAATGACGCTTGTGTTTGCAGGCTGTCGGTGTCTGTCTAGGTATCCCCTTCCTTTTGGTGGTGTAGTGAGTCCAGCGGGCCGGGGCCAGGGCTTATTATTGAGAATGTTTTGTTCCTTTGTCTGTTTGTAAGGACTAGTGTGAGTCTATTATTCCCTTTGGGTTCTCTAGACTTTATTTAGTCATTTTTCCAGTTCCTGTCTTTCTGTAGTTCAGGGACTCTCGGGACTCAGGTCAAGGAATGAAAGATTTTGGTGAAGGTACTGTAATCTCGGTCAAATAAATTCTTTTTCTTAGCCACGCTCTGGCATTCTAATAGAACTCAAAGAGGGCAGGTGACGGCAGTAAGCTTTAGTGCTCCATAGTGGAATAGGCGGGAGTGGAAACCTCTTCTATCTAGGCCGGGTTTGTTGGAATCTTTTTAGGCTGGATGTGTCTGTGCTTGATCAGGAGGAGCAGGTGGAAAGGGACACAAGTTCACTACCCATACCCAAGTAAAGATGCATAACCAGAAGAATTGAAGAGAACAGTCGATGGGATCGAGATCCACGATCTAGCTTCATATCAGTAGTGGGTTCATGTGAAGGATGCTCCAATGCCCGATAGCACAGATTTTGATTGATCATATGCAGGATGCTCCGTTTAGTATTACTTATGATAAAGTGCTTTAGTCATACTTCTCTTTCCCTTCATGTTGTCACCAGCGCTGCTGGGAAAGGTCCAATCCGATCGCTCCGAAGCTTTCCCCCTTCGTTTGTTGTGGGTCTCGCTGCTTAAATAAGAAATCTTCTTTTCTCGCCACCCGGCTGCGTATCCCCGAAAACTTCCCTCCTAGGACTGTTGTTTCAAGAATCTGACCTTAGCAACCCGAAACGTGAGCGGGGAAGCTGACTACACCTTACGACTTGAGTTTGATTTCCGCAGTGCTCTATGAGCCGCCTGCAAGCACATACCTATGGATCTATGTCACCAAAAGCAACCACCCCAGAAAGTCTACCAACCAGCACAGATCCTCCCAAGCAACTTCCAACTGCGCCAACTAGACCAAAAACATGTATCGAAACCTGGCTTCCTATCTCCTCGTTCGCCGCCCCGGAAAGCCTTCCCCACCAACTACATCTTCACTTCTTTACTTCTTGTTCTGATTATGAGGGAAACGGGTTTAAATCCATAACTAGGGATCCGCACTCCTACGTGGACATACCGAAAGGGAGTACTTGGAGACAGAGAAAGTGATTGTGCTACGTAATACTATAATTGCCGGTTCGGGAGCCTAGGTAAATACCTGAACAGAAGTTCGGGTTCGTCACCTATTTCGTAAGAGAAGTTTCTTTTGTAGCTCTCCTCTACAGGAGGACTGACTTGCTTACCAGTTTGAGACTCAGCTTGGAACTGTCTTTCCCGGAGGTGATCTGAAGAAAGAGAAAGGATTATTCCGTGTGGCTCGTCCGGATTGTTCTGATGGCTGGTAGCGGTTGGGCGCGGTTAGAGCAGGAAGTGCGGCATTGATGGGTTATTAAAATAAGAGGACTTCACCGATCGATCAAGTACTAGCATAAAGTAGAGCTTGGATAGTTGTTAGGGTCTATATAAATGTGAAAAGAAGATTCCCCTTCTCGTTATCCAAGCCGCGGTTGAACAGTTCTAATCTCGACTAAGAATCTACGCTTTTGCAGTCGATTGATGATACAGAGAGCTCAAGCTTTTCCTTTCTTTTTGGGAATCCCAGCGAGAAGATGGAGCAGTTATGTTCAGTTCAGCAATTATGAAAAATTATGAAAAGTAAGCCGACTAATAGGAAGTCATACCGTGCCTGTGAATGGGTATTCTATTGATCTATGTTATTTGTTTGTAGAGAAGTCGAGTATTGATCCACGCGGAATAAGAAGGACTTACTATCCAATGCATGTATTTGACCCTTATGCGATGATTTGGCTTCCTGTCTTAGCTGAAAATTAATAACTGGATGGTAGAATGGGAGCAGGGCGCAGATAGTATACTCGTATTCGTAAGCAGAATCATCGTCATGTGACGAGTCCAAAGTACTCTTGACTCCTGAACTACACCTTTTTGTATTCGTTATATAGTGGAAACTGAGCTGTTCACGTATCTTGACACCTTCCAAGGTATAGGTAGGTAATTTGTGCCTTTGACATAGCCTCTTATTCGATAAATGCCCAACAAGCCGCCTTATCCACCTTGTAGACTTTGAGACTCTTCTTCCGTTTCGCCATATAGTGGTATAGGCTGGACACTGGTCAACGAATAGAATAGCAGATGCGCGCCCTTGCTTCCTCTTCCCAATAAGCCTCCATCTTCACCTTCAGAAGAAAGAGTACGAGCCCTTAGCCTCACAAGCTTTTATATCCTTCTTAGGGACCAAATAAATCATCTCGGAAGAGAACGCCTCCCCTCCCCTGGCATGGTCGCAAATTCATATACAGCAATTATTTCATATGCAGCATTATAAAGAGTGTGCTGCTTCTTTCTATGCAACGACTTGATTGAGACATTTATTGAACAAGGCCGATCTCTATAAACAATTGAGAACGGGGCAGACCCCGAATAGGAGATATAAAGTGGATCACCACCTGGCATTAAGACTCCGTTACAGACATCTCATCTGAGCCAAAAAATCCCCATGCTTCAAAAGGGGGCGCGGGCCGGGCAAAGAGAATTAAGTTCGTCTAATTACTTGACTTTCTTTCTAGGCACTAAAATGCTAGGCTTCATACGTTCTACTACGCCCGGCTGCTGCTCCCACTACTGCTTCGGCAGCGTCAGAAGCTCGAACATCTGGAGCAAATAATGGATAGGAATAATATGTTTCGGACGTTCTAGATGGTGCTTCCACGTTCTTAGTGAGGGAATGCACGCTCACCTTTGACTTGACTTGATCAACCGGAATCTAAAGAATTTAAATTCCAATTGGTAACTTGCGGGGGCTGCCTTCCGGGATTTAGCCAAGCTGGGAACAACCGACCGTCTACTCTCGTTTAGAGAGCGTCTTCTTGTCGTCCGAAACACCTATGACGAGGTGTTCGAGCTCAATAAGATTCTATGCTGCCTTCGCGGATCAATTAAATGCTAAAGTGAGATGTCCCACCTTCCTTAGCTGCTTGCCAACTGCTTTTCTTGCTTGCTTGGCTTGCTTGCAATCTTTCTTTCCTTCATCACGCCCTAGCCTTTAGCCCCATGCCTTCCACCGGCGCTTATTGCTTACTATAAGGCTTTTGCATTGCCGGTTGTTTGCGTCCCCCTGAGGTTGGCATTTATGTATGCGCTAAGGGCGGTAGCGAGCTCAAGGTTTTCCCCTCTGAAACGAGTACTTCTAAGAGAGCTCTAATAGGTGTTTGCTCGTTAAGAGACCGATGGAAGCCGCTCTTCTAGTGATCGATCAGAAGATTGAGAAAGAAAGGAGTTATTGATATGCCGCAGGTTGGTTCAAAGGCATTCATTGGAAATGGATTATCTTCCCTGGATAAAAGAATCTTTCTCTTCGAAAACAAATGAGTGGCTTACTAGAGCCTCGAGAGCAGAGCTAGGGATTCTTGTCTCGTTTCCGTGTCCAACCCGACCGACGGGTTCTCCTGATTGATCGGTCTTTATCGGTTGGTTCGTTCGGAAGAAATGAATGAAGATGGGACAGCCTAAACCACCAACTCTTTCTCTTTCTCTCCCAGTGGATCAAACCACTTATGCTGGCTCAGCCTTCTTAGAAGTAGATCGATATAACCCTTACTGGATGAGCTTCTTTGCTGCCACCAGCACTGCTTTAAATAAAGCGCAGTGAATAAGAATCCAGACTTCTTGCCTAGTCTTACCACTGATTTGGCAAATAAGAAAGCGGCAATCGCGGATTCTGAAGAAAGACGACCAGAGATGATCAAAGGGACCCTAATAAGGAACCCCTTACGCAACGCAATTTTGATGGAATGTATTTTGAGGGGAATAGGTTGCATCTTTTTTTCCGCTCCCGGTAAAGCGAAGATGTACTTCTTGATAGATTGGATTGCCTGAGGCAGGGTTAAAAGAAGGAGTGTAACCCTTCTCACTCTCGTCTTAAATCCTTCTTTTCTTACCCTCTCTACGACCACCCTAAGGAGGATAGCAGTGAGTCCTTTTTCCTCTCCTGCTTATTGATTAGGGCGAGTGTATTTATACCCTCTCCCAGTGCATGAAGGAAATGAAAACCTTGCCTTTTCTATAGGGCTAAAGGAAGGGATAGATAGAATGGGTTATCATTCATTCTACTTCGACCACCCTTAGGAACATCCAGTAAAGAGAAACCACCTTATAGAGCTTGCAGTCAAGGAAAGGAAGCGAGGTCCTAAAGGCAATCACAAACAAGAAGCAATGAGTCCTAAACTACCAGTGAATGAAGGAAGATCGAGGTCAGGACTTTACCTATTTCTCTCTCTAGATAGAAGGACAGAGGTCGCATAGGACTTAGAATTATTCCTTGGCTTACTAGAACAAAAGGACGAGGGAAAGAGACAAAACAGATAAGAAGAAGAAAGATGAGCGTCTTCTCGTCTGATATCTAGGAGAATGGATTGCTGCTCTCTTCTTTTTGAAAGAAGCCCTGCTCTCTCACCCTCATTCGAAGAAAGATTATCAACTGGACCGACTAATGCCATCTGATCGTCGCCCTCCCGTGCCCGTTCGGAGATTCAATAGAAAATAGTAGGTCGGTTGGAAGGGGTCGAGATCGGGAATCGAACCCCGAAACATCATTCGATGTCGAACCAACTGGTCTTATTGGCCATAATTGGACTATAAAATACGGCGTACTTTTATTAGCTTATTTTACCTTCAATAGAATAACAACAGGTGGCCCCTCATTTCATAACTCTTTCTTTGAAGCAGTACGATCAAAGAATACGATAATAGATCATGAGGAGCGGCGGATCCGATATACGCCTCTGTGTTTTATTGTCCCTACCTCTTTCATTCACTAGAAAGATATTTCATTCATGGGTTGACAATCCTCCAATATCTTATTCTCTCACTATGACATCTTCATCATTATATGTATTAAGAACTGGTCCATATACCCTCCCATGCATTGTTAGGTTTTTCAATACTGGATCTCTTTTATTTAATTAAATAGGGCTTTACTCTATTACAAATTCCTTCCTTCCAGCCAGAAAGAAATTCGAAGAATAGGCTTGTTCTTTACCGAAGAGAATGTTAAGGAGTTCTACTAGCTAGTAGGGACTTCAACTTTCTAGCCATTCCCTCCCACAGTCAAAGAGTGTGGTTTATAACGTCAATACTTTAGGTATAAATCAATGAAGAAATACCTTATGAAGCTGTCGAACCAATCATATACTTTATTGAGTGATATAGATGTGGTAAACCAAACCCTCTGAGAACCATATTGATATAGGTAAACCAACCCTCACTGTATATTAGAATTGATTGAATCTCGTACGGCTCAAGCAGCCGATCCTTTTCAGTTTTGCCTAGTTAGTTGCTGATGATGAATGACCCTATTGATCGAACTTGAACACCATGCCACCCCCCGCCCATGTTCGAGCTGCTGTAGCTGCCTCATACTCGTCAGCTGAGGGTTGCCCAGCCAGGGATCAAGCAATTATAGTCATGGGTCCAGGTTAGGGCATCAGTTGTTAAATCAAATCTCTAGTGTATATGTATAATAAAATGAATCTATCTCGTGTTAAGAGGTTATACACTCGCCATATAGTGCAGGGGGCTTATTTGGTGAATAGTTGCAACACCCGGTATTGAATGAAGGAATACTTGGAGTCATTGAATGAAGGTCAAAGCTTCTTCAGGGTGGGAATCACATAACATAAATCAACAAATCCACTAAGTGAGTTCTTTGATCAGCTGGTAAAGTGGTTCCTGTTCTAGTTGGGGTGGGCTAACAACGGCTTGCTAGGCAAGTGATTTAAGGGATTCTTCGAGCTAGGAAGCTATAGTATAGTTAGTTCACATTCCGAAGGTGAAGAAGAAATGGTTATGTGTTCCGCCAGCCGGAGAGCGAACGCTAGTAAGAAGGGACCGATTGGTATTGGTGGCATTGATACGCCGAGGACCGGTATAGGGGCGAGGCTTTCTCCGCTTAGTGAGCCCCTTTGAGCACGTTATTAAATTATTATTAGTATGGTGGACTTTGCCCGCCTTAAGATTGAAATCGTAGTCGATGTCGATTGGCACTACTGGTTGAGCTCCAACAACGGATGCTTTAGCGGATAAGTGCTCTCACTCACAAACCCTAGTGACCCTGGACCAGCAGCAACGACCGTGAGGCCCCCTTTCCTTTGCACCCCGAACTAGAAAAACCACTGGGTGGGTCTTTCCCTAGCCTTACGACTTACGCCAACAAGAGGCTTACTTGACTTGCCTATTCAAAGTCAATCACTTTTCTATTAAACAACCAACCGGACTGTGAGAACGCTTGCTTGCCTGCGTGCTTTCAAGAGGGCTTATCTAAAATGAAAGAAAGATGATTAGGCTTCTTTAGCAGCTCTTAACCTAAGGCGCCAGCTATTATTCTCATCCGGGGGTTTAGTTTGAAGTGAAGTTCCGGGCGTCCTGTTTATGGGCCGGTAACTCTTAGACCACAGATAGATAGGCGCTAGCTACCCTCTGGTCGGTACAAGAGCGTTCGTAAGTGCATCTATCGTAGAGAAAGAGAAAAAGACGGAAAGCAAGTTCAGTCGTAGTTTTTGGGGCGTACCCACCACTCTCTTTGCTCTTTGAAACCTACCTGGCGTTGCTCCTTTCTCAACCTGGCGATCAAGAAGGGAAGGCAGCTTAGTGAGGGCTAGGTGAGACTCGCTACGTGAGATCGACTGTATAGGTGGGCAAGGATAGTCGACTTTAGCAGGCAGGCCAGTTATTCCACCCATGATTTTGGGCTGGCTAAGGAATTAGAGGCGTATAAGCCATGTATAGGAGTCCGCCTAATCTTTCGTACGACCTAGATGACCACATATTCCTGTTGGAAGCGGGGTATTTCCACTCTGAAAGTCAGGAAGGGAGGTGTACGCAGCTGGGCCAGGCTCGCTAGGTGAGGAAATGGCATGAGAGCTTGCGAGAGGCACAAGTAAGGGTGAGCTCGACCTTATGTGGACGGATTTTGTTCAGGTTGCTTTTATTTGACTACTAGTCTTTTTTTTTTCTTCCTATGTCCGAGACCTTGCTTTCCGCTATGCCTAGATATGCTACGATCGCATGGCATGAGAGAGGGCTTCGTAAGTAAGTAGCATGCGGAGGAACCCATCATAAACACACTTTGGAGCCCAAGCAGCACTTGTGCTAGCCACTCCAGCAAAGGCGTTCGAAAAAGGTGCCTGCCTTTCGGGTCGCATCTTACCGTGGGCTACAGGTGGGGTGGTTGGTACCAGGTAGGAAACTCTTCTAAATAAGTAGCGGCTAGGAGTGAGACGGGCTCAACCTATCCATTTGTTCGATCAGTCACATATGAAACCTCTCGGCTGATTGGGCATGGATGAGCTTGAAGCTTAGGGGGAATCCTCACAGTCAGATAGCTATGAGTGAAAGAAGAAAGAGAGTTTAGAGTTTACCGTAGCTACTTCTTCCCCTGGCATTGTAGCGAGGCTAACTAAACGCTTGAGAAAGACATCCCCAGGCATGACTTTACCAGTTGGCTTTGTTCCCTGGGCAATACTTTTCCAGTTGGGGAAGAGAAAGAAGTTCCCATCCAAAACAGTCTAAACTAAACACCTTACGCGGTATACCATCGTATCTATCCTAATCTATCTGGTTAAGCAGCTTATCCACCTACTCTTTATGAACCTTATGATTGTGACTCTTTAACTCTTGGCTTACTCGTGCCATATTCTCTATGGGGGGATTTTTCTCTTTCTATACTGCTTGAGAGAGTCTTTCCACCAATCCTTCTTTGAGCCTGCCTTTATCTCTTAATCTTGGCATTTAGACTTCTGTCCCTCCTTTCTCCCTCCTTCTGCCAGAACCCCAAACTTCAAGCAAACAACCGACCTTAGGCAATGGGTTACCGGCCTACGGCTCATGGGGCATTGCTTTCTGGGTCCAAGGCAGCTTGGTCTCAGAGTGTGAATTGTTGGCTGCCTTAATAATATAATAAATAGTGAACTTCATGATAGAAATATTGGGTCCTGTATAACTGCTAGAAGGGTTTGAAGTAAGAGTTAACTGCACTGCCGAAGAAATCCCCGTAGGCAAAGTCTTCCATTGTGTTACTCCCCGGCTGAAAGGAACTGGCACTGGTAGCTATTGCCTTTTCTGCTAGCTGTCACAGACAAAAAGACGGGCTAGATCCGATCCTTCTCTACCTGTCCGGCTTTCTGGCTTGTCACAGGAGACTGTCTATATCAATCCAAAGCTATATCGCTATATCGGTAGCCTGCTTGTTGGTCAAGTATAGGATTGGCATAGTAAAGAGAAGAATATACCTGACATGCCTAGCTATCTCCCGTGAGCCAGCTTAGATGCCAAAGGCTTTTCCTATCTGACTTATTAGCATCCAGTTCGGCTACTGCTGATCGTAGTCGGCTTACTGAACTAGCTACTTATTTCTCTCTTATCTATTTTACTTTACTTTAAGGTTCTTTCTTGTACAGCTATCTGATGCTATGCTTATCACAGACTTCTTTTTTCTCTATTCAGAGACTAGCGGAATCCTTCTGTTACCGGATTTCGGTACCAGACAGCTTTCTTACCGGCTCGGCAGATATCAATGCTCCTGATGTCTGGATTGCTTGCTAATTCGACTAGAGCACATAAAGAAGGCCAATGTTGCAACGTTAATGGACCGTCTAGCTCCCTAAACCAGATGGCTTTCACAGGGCATCCAATCCAATAGGCAATTCACTCATAACAGAAGCTAGAGGACAGTCTTCGTAGGACGGATGAGCGATTGGACCGCCTATACCTATAGGACAGTTACAGGACAGATGCGACCGTTACCAGTTGACAGATGACAGAAAGAAGAGCGGGAAGATCAATTAGAGCCCTTGCGTCACTTCACTCTCCCTCAGCGAGGAAATATAGTAGTAGCAGCAGTGTCTCCACTATTTAAAGGTTGCAGTCCCAACCAAGTAAAAGAGTCCGGTCCAAAGAAAGGCATTATATGAAAGCTTTCCCATTTACCCATTCAAGAAAGGGATTTAGACCAGTTAGTAGCACCTTCTGGCTTACAGGAGACCTTCCATCCATGGTTGATATCTTCCTAGACTTTTTGGGGGTCATATTCAAAATCTCGCAAATCTTCATTCTACAAGCATTCCTATTTTAAAAGGTATATGGATTCCGGATCGAAAATATGGATATATTTCATTCTCCTTCTGGCGACCGACCCATCTTTCTCTCTAGAGGGGCCAAAAATAAAAAAATACGCTCCTGAAGGGAAATTTACTCCTTCCTTTCCAATCGGATTCATGAGTGAAGGAAAAGATCAGATGGAAAGGACTCTCCTTCCTTCTCTCCCATCTGCTCGGCTACGGATATCTGCTCTACAGCGAGTGATGGAGCTTCGAGTATCCATTCCATCTATAAGGTTCCGGGAAAGAGGGATAGACTAGATGTGATATGGAGCAAGATTTTGAACCCTCCATCCATAGTTTAGAAGTCCCTGAGGGAGGGTATTGACTAAGGAATAGATATATAAGGGCAACTTGCCCATATATATCTTTCTTCATCGAAGAAGGCGGCTTCTGAGCGGTTTGGTCGGAAAAAAATGTTTGCCTCTCAGTTCATTTCGATGAAATCGACCCCACCCCCTGTTCTTAGACGGAAGCCTGGGAGTAGAAAGCTCGAAAGCTAGTCTACGCCTCTGTATCTGGACAGCCTTTTCTCATCTCGGTGAGCCTTGCCCCTTAGAAATGAGAGAGGTCATGATAACAGTTGACGAGTGAGGCGAGGGCTTATACCTCTCAATAGACGAGGGCTTGAGTCCCCTACGGCCAGTACAATGCGCTAGCAGCATCTTCTTATAACGCTGGCATCTTCTATAAAGAAAGCTGTCCTTGGGGACTCCGTCTCGTCTTTAGGGACTATATTCATTGTAATTAAGCAATCGTTTCTTGCGTTATCCGCTTTTTGCGTATAATAATCGCTGAACATACGGCTTGCAGTACGGACTGCTCTTCCTGCTGTTAACAGCGCTTTCCTTTTCTCTTTTGGAGGTTTCAGGCCTAGCTTGACGCGGCAGTAGGGACTGCTTTTCGTGCTAGTGTTCGGACTGCTTTTCTGGCTGTTGCGGGCTGGGATTGCTGTTATGCTTTTAGCTGAGTGCTTTCCTTGCTTGGCGCTTTCCTGACTGCTTTCCGACTGTTCTCTTCCCGAAGTCAGACTACTACCGAGCTCCGCACCAGGGCTCAAACCATGCCGAAAGGTGCCCCACAACCCAAAGGCTTTCCGAGAGATCCGAGAGACATGGTTCAACTAATGGTGCACTATCCTTCTCCCAAACATTTCTCAGCGAAAGCACTGAGTACAACTTATTAAACGGAAACTACGAACAAGATCTTAGACTCAATCATCCACAGCTCCGGGATTAATGTTTTGTTTTTTTTTTGCTGGAGTCATGAATCGCCTCTTTGCACAATTTTCTTCGAATCAACCTTTTTTCCGTTTTCCTCTTTTTAGTAGAAAGCGAAATGAGAATCGTAGTAGTAGTTCCACGTCCCCTCTCGCCCCTTAAACCAACCAAAAAGGAGAAGGCGCTTTTCGAAAACGATCAAGGCAGGGATTTCCGGTAGTCATCTATCGCGACAATGGATCAACCCGATTTCCAAGCTAGAAAAAATGGAAAAAATTTAAACTTGGAAAGAAAGATCTCGCTCAAAAAAGTAGAACTCCAACCATTCTCCTTATGGAAACCGCTTGCCATCGGGATCAGCCAGTTGCCCTTTCATTTTGCTTCGGCAATAGATCCAAATAGAGGCAACAAAACCACCCTACTTAGATCCCCGGATCGCGTTATTAGATTAGCGGACGCCACAAGAAAAGTAGTCGTACAAGGGCATTCGGCTTATCAGAGGCAATGGCCTTCGCCTACGTCAAAGACAGCCGATTCGTCCTACTAACATGTCTTCTGCTGGGATTGGGTGTCTGGTGCTACCTTCTGCCAGAGCCCCTATTGGTTCAACCAACGGCTTACTGCTCACCTGAGTGAGCTAGTGCAATTAAGGAAGCCGCACAATGTAAAATGAGGTCTCTGGGCTTCCCGTGTATTCATCCAAATCAGATCATGAGAAAGTTATGGACACGTTCACGAAACCGGAAGTCTTTCGATCCCATGCAGTCAATGCCAATGGGTGTGCTTAAGAGCTGGTGGCAACCGAATACCTTTCACACCTAACCCAAGCTTTTGCCAACAACCTTTCTTTCAAAAGAAACTTGGTGAACCTAGCCAAAGTTCAGGAACAGCTACAAAGGCTTCAAGAGACAGTGGCTCTTAGCATTAAGAGGAAATAGAAAGATTCGTATGAAGAGGTCCTCAACCCTATGATCCTTAGATTTGGAAGGAATGAGAGGGCCCACATCAAAAGGTAGTTGAACCTACATAGCGAAAAGGGGGATCCCCTTACGCACGTGAAATCCTTTTATGCCCACCCGCCTAATGTGCTGAAGTGGTTCATGATGATAGTCTTATGATCAGACTATTCCCAAGGAGCCTTACTGATCAAGCTATGGAATGGTACTTCACTCTCCCTAGGTATTCAATGAAATCCTTTGCCCCCCTTGTCGAAAAGTATTTAGAACGCTTCTCAGCTATCACAATGTTGATTCAATCGACCTGGAAACACAATCCTGGTGAGAGCTTTTTTTCATACCCGTAGAGGTGGAGGCCCTTTACCTCAAGAAACCATTTGACCCGCCAACTCCTCCAAATCTGGATTTCTAACCCAAAGAGGCTATTACCTATAACCCTTCCTGTCTATTTCGAGGAGGCGGGGTAAGAACTTGGAAAAGGCACAACTCAAAAAGGGTCATCTTCAAATTACTGACGGAAAGGGGAATGGCGAATCCAACTCTAGAATCCGGAATGGGAATGCAGTAGGAGATGGGGCGGGCCCAATCTTCCTATCAAACTAATCATATATGCCAAGCTCCTCTTAGCCCTATAGTCTTTATCCCTCAATAATTTTGCCAAATGATTCAAGACCTGAACTGAAAAAGACTCTACAAACAAAGCTTTCCGACTCGGCCTTAAGAAGCTTGTATCCTTTGGATTATTGGGACCTAACCAGCCAGGACAGCCTATACCGAAGGAGAAAAATGCATACCCTGCCGATTTATAGGGCTTGCTTTGCTCGGATGTTATTGCCTTTGCCCCCACGCCATCTTGCTCTCTCATCCCTCCCACCTTTGCCTATACCTATGCTTCTATTCCCTTCACTGGTTGATCGACGAGTCCACTGGCATCTGGAGCAGTATATGTACCTTCAAGGTATGCCACTAGACCAGGTGCTCGCTATAGAGGCTACGAACCTTACAACGGGCTATAGCTTTGTTGGAATTGATTCTGATCGAGGTAGTGTATGGGGTGCATCTAAATCCGCGTATGGAACCACAATCTCTGCTGCTAGCTTTGCACTCGGAGGATCTGAAAATGACTCCCTTTGGTGTAACCGAGCGAAGTGCGGAAGCTAGAGCTAAAGCAAGGTACGAAGCTACAGCTAGCAAGCTTTGGTAGTACTCGACTGAAAGGAGAGGGCTTTGCAGTTGCTGCCCCAACAAGCTGCGAGCTGGCTTGACTTTGCAACAGTTTTCTGTTTTCGACTACTCCATGAAATTTTATTGCTCCCAACAAACAAATACACAATAGCCAGTAGTGGACTTTCTTGTAGTCGGATCTCCAGCCCAACCCCCCATGTGGCTTTTAGTTCAACACTAAAAAAATCTAGCTCTAGCCAATGAAGTCAAAAATCTAAATGAAAGTGTTACCTGGAGGAGTAAGATGCACACTATCATGATACACCTCCAGGTAACCATTCTCGTCATATACAGGGTAATAGGGATCGCCATCCCACCAATAATCCTTATAAGCAGGGTCCCGCAACAACCCATCCCGTCCAATACCATCGGGTAGAATATCACCATCAAAACCCGAAGGCCATGGCTCCTCGGAGTCACCCCCCTCAGGAGCATACCACTCATCATCAACCTCGGGATCACCTCTCTCAGTGTCAGACTGCTCCGACTCACGAACATGGTCATAAGAATATCTAGGTGTCCCGCTCTCATCTAAGAACCAAGGGTCAACTCCAACCGAACTATCAAACTCTAGGTCACCTCCTGGCCTGGCATCCAGGGTCAATGTAAAAGTCATCATCATCATGACTAATGTCCCTCTGATCACCTGGGTAGTGTAACCACTAAGGGCCATCGTCATCACTCTCAAAATCCCCAGGCTCATCAAGCTGTACCCCCTGTCATCAGGATCATGAAGTGAATAAGTCTCTTCGCTGCGAGGGTAGGGTAGAGAAGGCGATCTACATTAGTGTCGACTGATAATGAGCCACCAGTATCAGTCGTTGGTCAAATATCGTGATTCGGGAAGGGCTGCTATCTTCTATAAGGATTATTGTATGTCCGGGTACTATAAGGATAGTAATGCGGGCTCACAACTATTAAACGTCGTCTCCCTCACTCTGCCTCGCCTCACTATGGCTCGTCGTCGTTCTTATGAACTGAACGGAGCTCACGCCGGATTAATAGGATAGAGATTGGCACATCTGGTAGTGGTGGGTAGTTCATGAGACTCCTATGCGCACCCTTGTGAGCACCCTAATCGGTTCACATCTGACCTCAGAGAGGTGACACGTTCTACGCAATTATCAGCGTGAAATGTTTATATGGATCCGATCCACAAAGGAACTACTATATGTAGTAGGTGGAGCTGCTGCTCTTGTCTTCGAGTACGTAGAAGAAGAGGAGCCGTTTTCAACAACTAATATATGGCGTATCATATAAAGTCTCTCCTTATTAACCTCCCTCTGGGGTGGTCGCCTCATTCCAATCGCCTCCACAGGGAAACATAATCTAATGTTTTGAACCAATTTTTGTAACCCTGCCCTAAGCCCAGCCCACAACACAGGCTTGGCAAAAAGCACCCCCTATTCCCAGTAGCGCCGGTAGCGCCCCTATTTGTTGTATACCCCCATAGACTGTGTTTAACTTCGTTTCTTCACTTCGAAGACACGTAACACTTGGAAGGGAGTGCTTGCTTCACTTCTTGCTGGCTTAGCCAATTAATGAAATGCGAATATATAGCGCTACCCGCAAAGAAAAGGCACTCTTCCATATTAAATTAAGCACCTTTCGGGGTGATTGCCTTTGGTGTCGAGTTTCTGGGACGGACCGATTGGTTCAATTCAAGGGTTGGTTGCCAGGAGACTAGAACTTAGTTGTTTTGACTTCCAGATACGAGACTAGAAACAGAGTTGTCGTGTCCAGGTATTTAGCTGCTTTTCATCTTCTTCTGATTCGGCTTTAGCTTCAGTTGCTCCCTCAGCGGACCTTTACTTTGAGACGAGCCTTGGCTTGGACACCAAACAACTATTATTCGCAAAGGCGCTGGGCACGTGCAAGAGTCTAAGAGGTCGTTCAAGGCGCAGGGCAAGTTCATAAGGGCAAAAGGGGCCCTGGTATTAGGGTTGAGCATTTCTAAAATGAATTTCATTGATTTGATCCGCGTTGGCATAATATCGCTTAGGTGCGCTAAGTCGTATTGTTGTTGAGCGTCAAGCTAGTGCCCACCCGACGAGAACACCCGTACGGTCTCTCTCGAAGGCCAAAAAAGTGCCTCTCTTTGGGCCGATTTCCATTTATTCTTTGGCCGCTTCCACAGCTGGGTGTTCCGAGTAGAGCAGTTACGGGCTCAGCTAAATCAGAAGCGAGTACTACTCTTTCTTTGGTGGGAAAGGCCTCACTTGAACCAGGATCAAATGATGTATCCTCACTGGCTTATTCAGAATGAATATTAATATGATGATGTTTGCAATTGAAACAACTAAAGCCTCACCAGCTTCATCTTATTGTTTATAACCCTCCGCCCCGCCCTTTATAGTCGCGACTGTTGTCATGGAAAAAGAGTGTGTTTTCTGTCAAAGAAGCATGCTTAACACAGCCTATAGCATAAAGGCATTCGAGCCGCGTCTAAACAAAATGAAGGGTAAGGGCCTGTACTCTCTCTTCTGTGGATACGCTATCCCTTCCGGCTATGGTAGGGGGGAAGGGAAGTGAGATCTACTCATTTTTTTGATATTAGATGAGCGGCCGAACTATGAGAGTTTTCTTCTGTTTTCTATTTCTAAGAGCGGTCTGATCCCTTATTTGATCAGGCCGCTCCTGGTGTTAGTCATTAATGGTCGGCTTAATTAGTACCCTTTCGGTATGTGTTGCGAACACTTTCATTTTTAGCGTCTCATCTTCTCTAGAGAAGCAAAACTCGAACGGATAGAACAGATGGTCCAACTACATAACTTTTTCTTTTTCATTATTTCCATGGTCGTGCCTCGTGGCACGGCAGCACCCGTACTATTGAAATGGTTCGTCAGTAGAGATGTTCCCACAGGTGCCCCTTCTTCCAATGGTACTATAATTCCTATTCCTATCCCTTCATTCCCTCTTTTGGTCTATCTACATTCCAGGAAATTCATACGCTCCGCGGACGGAGCAAAAAGCGGAGTCTTGGTCAGAGCAAGCCGCCCTATTCTATTACCAGACATAATTGGGAGAAGCTCATCCGAAACTAGAGCTAGAAACGCCTTATTTCGTTTCGTTCCCGTTCTTCATTTCCTTCTTCTCGAATCCAAGGGGGACTTCTCATATTTAGAATCTTTCTGCGGTGTGCTCCGTTTACTATTCTTTCGTACTTTCTTCTCTTTACCACGCGATAGGTCAGCGAAGCGTGAGCGGGCGCGGAGAAGTAAACGCCAAACACTTCGGCCTAACGGGAATGAGCAACGACGAAATGACAAGATGAGGTGCCCCGGGCACCCCCATTTAGAAAGAAGGGTCGAAGGTTTTGGGCCTGTAGCTTTCCCCGTCCCCCCTTCGTCGGGCGGTGCTTGTACGGGGGGTGCGCCACCAGAAATCGGGCTTGAAGCTCTCACCTTACCAACGAGCCGACAGCTGATGGCTGTTGGTCACGACTACTACAAAAAAGCTCCAATGAAGATGAATATTTCACATGGAGGAGTGTGCATCTGTATGTTGGGTGTTCTTCTGTCGTGCGACCCGGCGGCTTATGTGCGACCTGTGGCCCACGCCTCCTATTTGTTCAGGGCGGGCGGCGTGAACTCTGATTCGATCCGGGTATTCAATCCCGCCGCTGAGATGCTCAGTTGACTCCTTAACCTTGATAGGAAGATGGCTTATTCAATAATTCGTGCATAAGGGTAAGGAACTTTGGATGAACTAATGCGAATGGGTGTAAGCCTCGCTGCTCGGAAACACCCAGTGCTGACCACACTGAGAGACACGAAAGCGCAGGTAACGCCAGTTGGCGAAGTGGCGTTAAGCATCCCTAGCGGTACGAAAAGAGAGGTCGTGATGATATCATCTACGTCCGTACCGCTCCTCGTGGAGTAGATCCCGCATCCAACCAAGTCTTTGACCAGGGAACGGGATAATTCCCACTACCGCTGGCAGGCCAGCCGGGCCGTGAGCGCGGTGGGAACGGGCTTCCCAAAAAGCCAGCCCGGGCCGGGGTCAGCATAGAATGAAGGGGGCGGCCCTAATGTTGTGTTGGCAAAGCCAACTTCTTGGGTTGCGGGCGGAGAAAAGCAGACGTGGGGACTCGGGGCGGGGCGCAGCGTAACTAAGAGAGCCATTCCATTTAGGGCGAGAAAAAATGGGCGGGCACGTATTATCTCTTAAGCTGGTGCCCGAGTCGATTGGTCAGACGATGACTACTTCACTTATGAGATTAGTATTAGCCGCCTATACCGGAATGGAATGGGATGGAATAGAGAGAACGCGAAGCGCTAGCGCTATAGGGTCGGTTTTTTGGGGGGTGTATAAGCTTGCTTCTTCACAAGCTTATACCCGCCCCGACTGGCAGCTGCTGGGTCTCCCCATCTCTCCTAAACTTCCCCCGGTCTTCGGCCCGAGCTGTATGAGGCAGAAACTCGTCCCACGTACGGTTCGGAGGCCGAGCCCCACCCCAGCAGTAAGGGTGCGGCTTAGGTCAACTAACACAAAGAAGATACAGTTCACTCAACGATTGCCTTTGGGTTCCGAACTCCATATGGGGAAGGAGCGTTGTTGTTTGCGAGGTCTCGATCATTTACATGGACCCTCTTCTCATTCCATTTGTGGGAATTTGATGATCTATAAACCGTCCCTAACGAACGATCGGCTCATGTTTGAGCATGATGAATCACTTCGTGCCGACCTGTTGCCAATAAACTTTCCGGCCTCATATGAGAATGGAAAACTTGAGCATTTTCTGCATCGGTGGATGAAGAATCGCGAACATAAGAATTTCTGGTTGACCATGTTCCCAGAAAAAAGATACTTTCGAGAAACGACGAGCACGACTGAAGTGGCTATACATACAAATCCATTTACGGATCTATATGCTCCGATTGGAACTGGAAGTTCCAGAACAGGTGGCTGGTATACTACCATAATGAAACTGCCTTTTATTTTTGTGATTCGGATCGGATTTATGTTGGCTTCGTTGGGAGGCTCGCGTAGTTTGTTACGTCAGCTCCAAAAGGATAAGTTGCGTTGGAATCGAGAAAGTTCCGTGGAGTTCATAATTGCATAAAAGGAGTCAAAGTAGTGGCTGCGGCGCGTTGAGGCACCTCTTCGACGGTCCCCGTACGCCCGGCCCGCCGACCCGCTCTGAATAATTCATGGGTCTAAGGGCGGGCGAGACAGAATGGGCGGGCACTACTAACCAAGCCAAGCCCAGTTCTCGCCGATAGGCGCTGGTAGCTTGCTTCCAAGCCTTGCCTTATATGATAGTTGTGGCCATGGCCCGAAGGAGCCTTAAGCACTTGTACAATGCTCAAGTCAAGGCTCCCTCCCCACCCCCACCCATAGGGCCCAGAGCCTTGACTTTCCATGTAATTAGTCAAATGCGCGCTACAACTAGCACTTTTTTCTCTGATAGGCTCGTTTCGCTTTTCAAGCTCCGCCCCTTATTGAAAACTAAAGCGCTAACGAGCAATCCATTATATAATATTAGTTAAGCGCTAACGCGCCTTTACTTTTTTTTTTTATATAATAAGGCGCTTCTTTCTACTTCTTTCTCAAAGTCAAGCAAGAAACCTTTCGCCGGAGATATAAAAACAAGCTTACTTACTAAGCAAACGGGCTCGAAAGCAACAAGCAACGGCTTTCGCGCTTGTTGGAGCTATGAAGCATCTTAGAGTATTCAATTCCAGCTGGACAGAAAAGTTGACACTTTCCGCGGGATGCTCTTTTGCGCTACGATGGAGTGCTTTATTAAGTGCGCCACTCTTTCTTTTGTCCTGTATCTGTAGCTGCTTTTCCCGCACTCTCTTTTATCCCGCCGAAGGTCCCCCTTACGTAATAGGGGTTCAGGGGGGTGCACACCATGGTCAAATCCGCGTGAAAAACCGCGGGGCCCCATTACTCTGAAGTATTATGCTCCCGCACCCCCTATCTCTTAAAGGCTCTGCGCTCCCGCATTCTGATTGATCCTGCTGTAATCCTGCTGTTCCTTTATCCCCCGCTCTGCAGCTGCTGGGGACTTAGTCTTTGAGCCTTTTGCGGTACTGATTGATGCGGGATTACTGCGGTTGGCGGACTGTTTGTTTGCGAAGGCCGAAGGACTGAAATGATGTTTTTGGTGTTATTGGACAGAATTGTTGCCGTTTTCCCACGCCTCATTTTCCAGAATATGATTCTTAGCTGCAGAACGCTTGAAGCTGGAATTTGAGCATTGAATGCAGAATCTTTTTTTATTTATTGCCAGTGGACTATTTTATTCGGCGAGCCCTTTGTCATCCTTAGGTTATTTTATTGGCGGATCGGTTTCAGTCTTTATGAAGGTAAGGTCTCTCGTTGAGGCGCCGTCAAAGCCGACTTTTGGGAGTCTTCTCCCATTTCCAAGACGGTCAGTTTGGCGGCAGAATCGTTCAAGTTGTCTCTCGTTCAGCTTGCATGCAGAATCCGCACGAGTTTAGATGGCTTTATGGTTTTTATGACTCTTTGACTTTCCACCATCGGCCCACTATAAATAGATCGCTGGGGACGATGGAAAGTGAATTGTTTCGGTGGAAGTCCTATTCGGGTCTTTTGCGGAAGCAAAGGTAAGGCAACAGCTTAGGTTGGTCCGCCTAAGAATGAGTAGTCGCGAGCTTTAATTGAAGTAGGGGCGGAGCTCTTCATAGAGAGTTACAAGGCGTCAGTTCTCATAGCGAGGCTTAGGCCGACGAGGCTAGGGCCCTCTTTTCCAGCAATTACCGGTCAAGATCAATCAAAGTGGGGATTCACAGATGATTCTCCGCATAGAAGTTAACAAGTCTGATCACCATCTATAGAAGGATTGAACGGCGGATTGATCATCGACTCAAGCACGTATTGCCAGCTTCACATTACAATATGTCCCCTGAAAGGTCAACAAAGAGCGCCTCCCTCCACACTCAACCGAAAAACCGGACCCCTTGAGCTGAACCAAGAAAGCATTCCATTGAATTGAAGCCCACTTCCCTCCGTCAAAGCCACTTTCGGAGGATAACTCTTGCTCACAGGCTCCCTGAAACCAAGAGACGAGACAAAAGACGCATAAGATGCAGAGGACACTATAGATTCAGAGTGAGCCTCTATCCTATGTCTAGGAGTAGAGAAGAGAGCCCCTTCAACCGACAAAGCACTTATTTCCTGCTTGGCCAAGAAGTGTTAAACGGAACCTTCTTCAAAAATGTCTCTCAAAGTGGATAATGGGACTACTGGTCTGTTGCTTTGACTTTTGCTTTTTATAATTACTGTGACGAACAAAGAAACTCAGCTTCTTGCAGGTCCCAATAAGCGGGTAACTAAGGTCTACTCGTCAAGTAAAGCCTCACTTTTTCAGCGAAGACCAGAACCGATTCAATCAATGCGACCTCGTCCCACCGGAAGGAAGATTCTGAGGCGGGCAAGGGAGGAAGAGGCAGGATATGTCGTCAGTGTATAAAGAGAATCTTCTCATTCAGAAAAAGCCCTCTTATGCGCTATCCGATCTCGATGAAGCCAATGGGTTAGCAATGATCCTATCAATTGACTAGTTCAGTTTCGGGACTTCTCCTGAAGAATGACCAATGGAACCGACCGTATCAAAGTAGTGATCTCTTGGCATAGCTGAAACTCGATGTCAGAAAGCACGTTCCTCGCGTAGAAGCCCGAACTCTTGGACGAAGGTCAGATTCAGCGAACGGAAGGGTAGGTTAGCTTTCCTTGCTTTCTCTCAAAAATGTCATCCTCTGATGAACCACCGATTGCTTGGTTGAGTTCTCCCACATAGCGTCAAGGAATCGAAGCAACCCTGAGATCGTATGGCAGCAAAGTCGACATCTTCGTGATTCTAGGTCAGAAAACGCCCCTTTAGCCCACTCTCTTTTTACATAGCCAACCAGTTGGTGTACTCTCCCTCGACGCTGACCCGATAGAAGTCAAGCCTTTTGTCTCAAAAAGAAGGGTCCCGATCTTCTTCTTTCCTAGCATAAGGAGTCGAGCTTGTCTTGCCCCGAGCCATAGGGCAAGGGGTGCTTTCCGCCAGCTTAAGACTCAAAATTGGAAAGAGAAAGAACAGCCTTAGAAACGGTTTCTACTGATCCCGATTCGTATGTGGATTTGGATGCCTCAGTTTCCGCTTATTTATTAGTTGGATATGCCGGTTCAGAAGAAACGGGAGCTTGGTTCAGAATCATCGAATTCCTTACCCGATCCAAGCCCTTGCCGGCTAGAGAGAGCCACGGAGCTAAAGGCAGATCCTTCAGTGTCTTCTAACTCAGCTTTAGAAGGAGGGTCATCCTGAAAAGAAACCAGCTTACTAAACCCTCCCACCGCCCACTCCACCAACCGCCCTCTATCAGCAAGTATCTGAACCAGGGCCTAAGCCTAGGCTTAGGCTAGTAGTCCAATTTTGAGGGAAAAAATCGTTGGTCGAATAGCCTGCGAAAAGCTTGCTAAACGCGCCTTAAACGCCGCGCTATCGCGCTTCTAGAGCATATCTTTTAGTTGAGCAGCTTAGCTCCTGCCCTCAGCCCTTGTTTCAAAGCTAGAAAAAAGCTCTTCTATTGAGGCTTTCCCGTCCAATCCGAACTGCATTGAATCTACTCCTTCCGCTTCCGGTCCGGTCGAAGTGAATTCGATCCCTCTGAATATCAATCCTTTAGTTCCGATCTCAGTCGATCAAGAGCCGACCGGAAAAGCTATTCAACCGGGAGGAGGGACGAACCCGCCGACTAAGAGAATTCTAGTTCTCTCTCCCTCCCTCCTGCTCGCCCAACAAGGGCAATAATGAACGGCTGGCGGAACTATGAACGCAATGCACCTCCGTGTTCCCATCGAACCCCCGCGCCCAGTGGGGCCCGAACCCTTTGATTCCAATCCTAGTTCTGCCTTCACTTCAAAGCGGGGATTCAAATAAGAAAGTTGAGGGTTCGTAAGGAGAGAATGAGTTAAGTGCCTTGCCTCGGGCCCAGAAGGTGCGGTTGAGAGCTTAGATCGGATTCGGGGTAGAGATGAACTTTCAAGGCTTGGATCCAAATCAACGGAATTGGCTGACACGTATTATCTCTTAAGCTGGGCGGGAGAAGCATTCGAATAGGGATTTTCCAAGGGCTGGAGAGATTCTAGAAAGATTTTCATCAGGAACCTCGACTCGTGAAGCACGAGGGAAGGCAGATAAATATCAGACTCTTTACGGCCCCTTTCGACTATCTTTAATACTCGTCTTTGTATTTCACTCGTCTCTGTGTTTTGAACCGAACAACCATGAATTAATAAGAGGTAAGTGCTCGGCGACATTCTTAGTTCAAAGTGGCACCGAACCTATATCTATACTATAAAAAAAGATATTCAAGAGAGAGAGAATCAGAATGGAATCGTGGTGGACAGCACTTCCGCAAATACAAGTTTCCATTATCCTTATTAAGTTTAGTGCTACTCCTTTTGAGTAAACTCTCGCTTTCGGGCGGGTTTCATTGCCTACACGCTTTCCCCCCGGGAGCCAGCTCAGGCGGTACAGTGAACATCTTTGAATTTAGCTTGAAGAGAACCAAGGCTTTTCTTGTTTGGTCCCCATGCCATCCTCGTCCAGTCACCTCTGTCATCCAGCCTTACCAGATTAGTCCTCTGAATGCCCTTTCCCTCTTCGTCTAGGTCCTTTCCTCGTTCAAACGCCTGCCGACGGCAGATTAAATGAAAGAAAGAATAAATGCGGGGCTCTTTGTTTCGATCTAGTTGCATGAAAAGGGATGAAGGGTTAAGTCATTCCGAGTCCATTTTGTGGAATTCGATCAATGGCTTATGGAATAACCATATAGACTTAAATATGATAGAGTCTCCGGTGGTTCAATCCTCAGAGACAGACGATTTATGGAAGGCCAAGCCAAACTCTGATGGAGCAGGCAGTATAACAGGTTCAGTCGGATGAAACAGAGTGAATTGAATTAGTCAGTAAGTCAGCTCTTAGTCATGTTTAATGACTGGAAACATGTGACAGGCGCCATGAAGAATTGGTTGAAGCTGGCCAGTGCACGGCAAGTCGAAGTTCTCTCGAGAAGTGGACACATCTCTCTAATTCGGTGAACATCGGACATCGAATCAAAAACTTGTATCTAACCAGTTATATAATTCCTATCCGAAAAGAAATGAAAAAGGACTGGGTTGGGGATGCACTCCAATCGTCAGTCTCTGCTTATGGATGCTGCTGCGGCAAGGACGATGGGTATAGATACCTCCTCATTGCGAGGGCCCGGGGGGGAAAGAAAAAGGATGTTGCATTTTATTATTCCCGCCTGACCAGACAACTAGGATGATGTGGCAAGCAACCTAAAGCCAAAGAGATTATTGGAGAGGTGAACGGGATAAGGACAGATAGATCCCATAGGCGAGCGGTCGGGATCCAAAAAATGTCTCTGCTGAATGGACCGAGCTGACTCAGGAACTATCTCGACTGGATCGAATGCATATAATTCATATGGTGTGTGAAAAGCAATGAATCGGTCGTCTACCACCTGCTCGGGATCCGATCAGTAATAGAAAGATTATGTGAGAAGCCTATGAAACTAAGAAACCACCTCTTTTTTATTAGGAGTAGGTGGAGTTGAAGGGATGAGAAGACATGCAACGGATATCAACATGTATCTGTACCGCCTGGCAGATATAACACACATGTTCTGGATACTAAATAGCATACTCATTCTAAGAACTGAGAAGCCATAGGATTTTGCACTAGCATTGTAGGACTAAAAAGCTGGCACCGCTACCCTTCCGAGAGTCCGTGATCAACCCCAGAATCAGAAGAATCATACTATAAGCTGCTCGAGAACTAGTTTCGAACTGAGAAAGACTTAGAAGAGGGAGACTTTTAGTTGCGGCTTAGCCTAAACCAAGATAGGTAGTATTCTGCTCTCTCCACTGAACCGCCGATAGAGGCGAAACGGAACTCAAAAGAACTTTAAGGATAGGATAGTCGAATTTGAAGGAGATTTATGGATAAAGAAAGTCACGATTCAGGATGACCGATGGATCAATGCTACTAAAGCTCGCGCATACTTCCTTCTGTACTGCCGAGATCCATGGTCAGACAATACAGAGATGCAGGGAGCGGGAACCCAACCTTCACTTCAGTGTACCGGTCGTACCAGCCATTTGTTCCTCTCCGCGGCCTCCCCATCCCGAACGAACCGGAGAGAGGCAAGTCATAGTAGGTCTCTCGCCCTTTTGTCCCATCAATGCAGTTGAGTCGGTCGTCCCAGAGGGGCTGAGGGAGCGTACGGGATAGACCAGTAAACCCCTGGGCTACTGGTCCCTGCCTGACCCCTGCTTCATACGTATAAGGCATTTTTCTATCTTCCCCGCTCGCTTGTGGCCATTGTTCGGAATCAACGCCGAGTTGGTCCCCCAAAAAAGAAGGAAGCCAGGGCACCCCTGGAGAAAGGTAAGGTATGGATAGTCAATTTCCTGATGAGCTCATGGAGGGAGAGCTGAAAGATGATGGGGCACTTGTCTACATGGCGACAGAAAGAGTGCCCTGGGTTGTCAAATGGCGCTACGTCCTCTACTACGATTCGTATGGATGGGGGGCTCAGTGGTCTAGTGTTCTCTAGGAGGCTCAGATAGAGGACAAGAGGTCCTTAGAAAGTTAGTAGTGCTTTTGGTTCTTCCCTTGAGAGCTATGAGTGAATAGTGTTTCCTCCTTGTATTAGAGTATGAGTGTTTAGAGTGGAGAGATTGTTCTAATAAAAGAGTGGTGTTGTTCTCTTGCCTTTGCAATAGTTACTTGGTTTTGAGTGAGCGAGAAAAGAGTCAGTCGTGCGTCAAAGAGTGAGAGAGTGAGAGGTGAGCTCAAGGCCGAGTCTGTGAGAAGCGGAGGCGTCCTGCGCAAGTCGGAAAGGAAGACGGGTGCAAGCTAGGAGAAGAAGGTTTTCAATCCTTGCAAGCCCTATTTGGTTTGGGTTCCTTTGCTTCCTCTAGATGTTTTCTTTCTCTAAGGCCAGTTACAGCTGTCTGATATGGGTAGGTACTCCTGCCTGTAATAAGTTTTATTTTAAAGGCTGCTTTCTTTTCAGCCTTAGGCTCTAATCTCTTCTTTTTGCAGGACTTCTTCTGTGATTCCTCAAGCCAGGATAGATCAATATCTGGAAGCGAGAATCCTATGCTTATCTCATCTTGAAGTGCCTCTTAAAGCAGGACGCTTCTCTGACATCCTATCTTTATATTCCTATCGTCTTTTTCTTGTTATGTTTCTACCCGGGAATTAGAATCCCTTAGCTGGAGCTAGGCGCATGGTTCTTCCTGTAAGCCAAGATGAATGCTATCGAAGTGAAGAGGAAAGATAGATCTTCAATCTTACCTGTGGGATGGTAGCTTTACTGGCTCTATTCTAGTTGAGTAAGGAAGTCCTCATAGCAACTAGTTTGTGAATGCTTAAAAGCTCTTTTTTAATCAAAAAGACTTTGACACTTTGTTCGAGTTCCAGGGGGGTCGTATGAAGGGAATCAGGGTTTGGAACCTAAACTAAAATAAGGGGGACACGGGAGGAAAAGCAAATCTCGCTAGAGGGTTCCAAACCATAAAGTGGAATTGAAGGCTACGTCGCCTGTCTCTGGTTGTCGAGTTGGGAATGGGTCCGGGTTCTCCATCCCAGTGAGAAATAAGCACTGCTTGCTACTTTTAATCAGCTGATCGTAGACCACCCTCCACCTCGTTGGGAAAAGTGAAAGGAAATAACAAGCCCTAAACTAAATACCAACTAGCAGCTTATCAACCACCGAACACAGACTCATGTTGGCGATGCCATGGTCAAGTAAGAGGACGACCCATTCACCTCAAAAGAGAAATCTCGCCCCGCCAAACGATTGACGTCAAAGAAAAGGACCACCCACCCAGCAAAGAGCGGGGTCTTTCAGCCAAGTACTTCACAAAAAGAGTGGAAGGCGAAAGGCACTTATACAACATTCGAATTAGAGGAGATTTTCTGTACTGTATAAGTGGCTCGGAAGAAGAATCACGCCTCCAGTCGATTCTACTTCATGTCTGACTAGATAAGTCACAAGGCCTGCCCTTCTTCAGGCCCAGGTCATCTAGTCGTCTCCACGCCCGCACTTAAGACAAAGGAAATGTAGTTGACCAGTCATAGAACCGGCAAGTCGGCAATAGGAAAAAGCAAGTAATAACGTGGATAAGACAATAAAAACCTCTATCCTGTGACCCTTGCCCAAGTGAGGCAGTAGCTCTCTACTCCAAAGACCGCTAAGAATGTGCTCCCAACTCAAGAAAAGGACGCTTGGCAACAAGACTATAGCAAGAAGAGGAAACCCCCCGTGAAAGAAGTCCTCCAAGAGGAAAGAAGACCGAAGGCCACCTGGGATGCTGCAAATGGGAATGGATATGGATTACTTGGAGCCGAACGCAGGGCGTGAATAGAACGATAGGTGACGAACTTTCCATAAGAGTACCTTTCTATCTGCAGACTCTAAGAGCTAGAAGGAGGAGGACTCCCAATCCGGATAAAAAAAAGATCGCACATCAGAATCCCAAAATAGAAGCCCTTACCCCTAGAGCCCCCTATATGGCATGTAGGGGGATCAATCTGATTCGCGTTAAAGCTCCCCTGCCCGTCTACCACGGGGCCTTGGGGTCGCCATCCCACGGCCTACTACGATGAAGCAAGAACTTCTCGTCCACGGACTCACTAAAAAAAGGTAACGATGTAAATTCAGTCTTCTCCTGACCGGGGACATGCAGAAAAGGACAAAGAAAGAACTTCATTGCACCTGGTCAGAAACGGGGAAAGGGGATCGGAGAGTAGTCAACTCCGGACATCTTTTTCCGAAGAACTCCTCACATGGTCAGTGAAGGTATTCCCACCCAAGTGGAAAAAAAACCTGGCTCTCCTGATAGTAGCTCTTCTGTTAGCCTCTCTATGGCCTTCTCTCTATGCCCTCTTTTCTTTAAGCAGAAGGCCTCTGAAAAAGATCAGATAGGAACTCTAACAACTATCGAAAAAAGGCTTTATTTGAAGGTGTAGGACTTAAATATCTACTTTCATTCCACTTTAGAGAAGTCTAGTCCTTATGCGCTAGGGCGCTCATCCGTTACTTCAAGTGCTTTCCTTTGAGCTAATCCTCTTGCAGGGCGTTTAGCGCGAGCGTTAGAAGTAGCAGAGTCAAGGCTTTTACAAAGCGCCTGTAGCAGCACTCTAGTATTTAGTCAAAGAATTGACTAAGGGTGGTCGTAGATCAGAAAGAGGAAAGAACATTATTAATAATAATAAAAAAAGGAAAAAAGAAGAGAGATCCTACAGAAAAGAAACGCCTTTCGGCGAAAATCCAACGTGGCAAAAGAAATGGTTTTCCCGCCCAGTAATTAGTAAATGGTAGCTTTCTTATTACTTAAGGGCTAATGTGTACAGAAGTAAGGCGCTATGAAATAGCCCAGACTATGCCACCTGGCCGCTCCAGCTAACAGAAGAAAAGAAGGAAGGAATAGAATTCACTATACCGGTGGTTTTAAGAAGAGACGAAAGATAGAAATGGAAAGCCCTCCTTTTCAACTTCCTATCAAAAGTACTCAAAATCTACTTTACTAGCGCAAGGATAAACGATTTCTCAGGCGGACACGATGCCGACGACGCATGAGTCTTTGACGAGTTCCACGAGCAGAATGAAGACAGCCGCCTTACGGGAGCGAGAGAGGAAGGAACAGCTTATGCTAACACGAGACTCAAGGTGCTGGATAGGCAAGAATGCCGGCTTGATACCAAGTATGGGAAAGTCTTCACTAAGACGAAAAACGTTCCAATCATTATGATAGCAAACAAGCTACCGAGTTCAACAAGGTCTCACGGGCCGCTCAGAGCAAGGTTCATTCGGGTCCCATTCTCCTCCAGAATCACCGAGATAGAAGAGGAAAGGCTCATTGCTACTCTCTGGGGATGTGTACAGAGGAGAGCTATTCAGGCTTACGCAGGATTTGACCCAGGATATCAAAATGGACTACAATGAATGCAAGGGGATAATAGTCACAGAAGAGGGAGCCATACGAAGAAAACAGCTTAAAACCTATGACGACGCGGGCAGACTCGATCAAAGATACCTGAAAGCAAGCTATTTTAAAGATAGCCTTTAGCATAGAGGAAAAAGAAAAACCCGGTGTGGACGGATTCTTTTTTACAAGCAAAGGGCAATTCGCAAGAATCAAAGAAATAGAGATTTACCCTGAATTGAAAAACAAGCCAGAAAAAAGGAAGTGGAATGCAACGCCACAGATCTGGTGGACTACGGGCTTTATGATGAGAATCAGAGAAGGGGCGTGGTTGGTGTGTCACTAGGCCTTACTTATTCAGGGGGGGGAACCCGTAGGAAGGGGGGACGACCCGCCGAATTCACATCAGAAATCGCCAACATGAACACAAACGAAAGATTTAATTTCGTATAGAAACAAAACGAACCACTTCTATTCTCGGAGCTGAGGTATATGAAGAATGGCTTTTTGGTCCCTTTCGTCCAGTGGTTAGGACATCGTCTTTTCATGTCGAAGACACGGGTTCGATTCCCGTAAGGGATAGGTACTCATTCCCGGCCGCTTTCAGTTAGTGTTCATTGCTGAGTGATCGCTCGCTATCTGGCTGGAAAAGGTGGTCCGGAAGCTTCCTCTCTGCCAGCAAGCAAGACGAGATCACCACTTCTCTCAGTAATGGACTTCCTTTCATTCTTCCTTAGCCTTAGATGTCCTTTCATAGATTCTCGAACCTCCGACAGACAGAATCTCCATGCATGCGTTCTTTCTCTCCTCCCCTCAGCCATACATCTCTTTATTTGCCCTTTTTTTGCTTTTGGCCGTTTTTGTTAGGCATTGAACTCCACCTTGGGTGCTGAGTGGTGTCCTCCCCTCCCTAATACCTAAGAAAGAGTTCCGTCTATGGAGCCTAAAGCTTCAACCATGGCAGTAAGCAGTAAGTTGGCCTAGTCTCTCGCCCAGCCTTCGCCTTCTTCAGTGGCCAAGTTGAAGCGTTCAACGTCGGCCTACCACCTTTCTTTTTCAAGGTTGAGCTTGTTCAATTGAAGCTAATGCTATGCTGCCCTTCCCTTGTTCAAGAGAAAGCGAGGACTTTCTTTGATTTTCGCTACCGGCCCAAACAAAAGAGATTAGCCTCTTGATCGTGCTTTCCTGAATTTACCATACGATCTGTACCGAACCTTATTTATACGAATAAAGAACTGGATCGAAGTACGAAGGGGTTGATTGAAGTGTGAGATCAGCCCAAGACTAAGGCCGAGCAACTAGCTGCTGCAGGATTGGACGTCTATCTATCTCACCACGCGCCCCTACTCCTATAAAGGCCGGCGGAAGGAATGCTCTGCTCATCTTTCTTACGGCTCGTTACCGCAGCGCTCGTTCACCCCTTCGGCTTCTTCCATTCAAAAAGGTAGTGTCTTTTTCCTATTCTTATTGGTAAATAGCGTCTTGAAGTGAAGCGAAGGCATTATGGAAGGAAAGAGATGGCGGGTCGGTCAATTGCATTAGGTAGGAGATGCAGGACCTGTCTTAACCGCGAGTGCATTCGCTATTCGATTCCATCCTCGATCCCACAATCTTTTTCTTCCAAAGTGTGTCTCTCTTCTTGACTTTTAAGTGACAAGGGGGGTGACAAAGGGTATACTTTCTTCTCTATGTCGCCGTCTCATCAATGCGCGTAGATTGATAGAGATGGCTTTTGTGCCGGTCAATCTGTATCCCATTCTTCAGGTATAGTTTTCTTTGATCACAGATGGACAGGTGATCCGTCCTTTCTCCCCCTTTCGTCATAAGGCGTGGTCTGACTCTGATAAAAACAATTCCTGTGTTTAGGTCCCTACTAAGCAGAATTCGTAAACTATGCAATGGCTATTTGAAGAATCAAAAGTTTATAGCAATAAAAGCAAAAACAATTCTCAACGCCCTTACGAGGTAGTGATGAGTTAAACTACTCGTGTTGGCATGGAAGTCCGCCCGGTAAACTGATTCCATTCTGCTACTAGGGTTCCAAACCTTCCCCTTAGCTCTAGAAAGACCTTTCCTTATCAAGAGATGCTAAAGCTATTTATAGTTGGTATTTCTAAGCTCTTTGATAATAAGACGGAGGGCTTTGGGCAAAGAGCAACTCGAAAGTACTTGACTTCAGTCCCAGTACTGAAAGACGTGACTTCAGGGGGGAAGGAAAGACTTCGTTTACTTCCTGCAAATTTCTTATGTAAGAACTAGTAGAAAGAAAGGAATTTGGAACAAAATAAGGCAGCATTGATAGACCGTTGAATGAGAATGCTTGAATGGGAATCGTCTTAGCAACTGGCTATAGACATGAGTCAAAGCCGCCGGGAGAGGAGAGACAATCTTTCATGAGAGAGGGACGAGCAAGTGACAGATTGGGAAAAAAAAGAGGTAGGCCTTCTGAGCGGTCATTTAGGGGCCTTGTTAGCGACCCATCATTCTTCCCTAAGCTGTCAGAGTCCGATCGAAGCGAGCAAGAGATAGAGGAATCATCGCTCATAGATGTGAATTGAGAAAGCAAGCCGACATTTTTGTGAATTAGGCTCTATAGTCTGGTCCCTGTCCCTGGTAAGGTCTGATTGTTATCCGCAAGTCTTGTTTTGACCGCGGGAAGGTGAACTTTGCAAAAGTGCTTATTTGGTTGGGAAAGAGAGGACTTCTGACTCCAAGCCTACCCTACCCGAAAACAAGTTTCAGCTATTGATGTAGCCTCTTGTCGATACTACTAGTCTTGTCGCTACCTACTAGAGAAATCCCTTCTATACCACTCAACAGAAGCTAAAATCCCATCAAGATAGATTGAATCGACGACCTATACTTCAACTAAAGGCACAAGGGAATCAAGGGTTCAAGAGCACAGAACAGAGGAAATGCACATGGGTCTCCTTGAAGAACGAAGTCTAAGGTAAAGAAAGAAAGGTAGAGTGGGCTTCTAGTTGCTCTGCTTGGATTGGCATGGCTGTCCCCCTTTGCTGGTTGAGGCTCGGCCTTTGACTCCGCTTGCCTCTACTTTTCATGTCAAGCGTACAAGTGTAGTTTAGTGGGATTTACTTCTAAAGACAGGAATTCTTTTGAATTTCCTCGGGCAAGACCCTGTATAAGTCGACGTCTTAACCTGACTTCCTGAGCTCAGTTGATTGTTGAAGCAGTAGCTCTGGATCGCGAGCTGGATGCTTACCTTATTATTATGAAAAGGGGAAAGGCTTTTTTTATAGATTAAGCGGTGAGTAAGGAGGGAGAATGGAAGACCAAAGAGCCCCAACTCATATCGTACCAAGAACTTGCCATTGACCTGATCAAGCGCTTTAGGGAGATCACCTTCACCCATGTTCCGAGAATCTACAATCGCTTGGCTGACTCGCTAGCCCTTATGGAATGAAGACTAAGCCGCTCTAGTACACATGCCAGTACACCGAAGCACAGAGTCGCTTGTCATCGAGAGATTGGACATCCCAGCCACAGAGAGCCCTTCCGTCGAACGGGACTCATTCATCTTCTTGGATGAAGACTCTCGAGAGTTGGAACATGATGAACTATCACCAGTCAAGACGAGGAAGATTACGAGGACGATGGGAACCATGGTCTTATTCTTTCTACAATTACCTCAAGGACGGGTTCATACCAGAGTATGCCACTCGTGGTCAGAGGAGAGCCCGGAGGGAACTTGCCCGACGATTTGTGATCTTGGGAGATATCCTTTACAAAGGATCCTTCAAGGGGTACTCGCCCTTCCTTACTTAATAGGAAGAAGGAGCGCACATTGTTGAACAAGCTCATTCAAGTGGGTGCGGAGGACACGTCAACAGCCAAATGCTTGCCAAGAAAAGAATGAGGCAGGGCCCCCCTATTAAAAGTCAGGGTGTCAAGAGATGTCAGAAATTTCCACTCCTTTTCTTTCATTTTCTTTCAAAATGCTGCATCATGTAGAATGGCGGGTCCATCGTCTATCCCCAAGGGAGACCCCGAATGATAAAAGCGTACCTTCGAAGGCATGATTGCTGCGATCAGGAGCTGCTTAACATCATTGAGAACAGGAGATCAGAAGATTTTGTGGAGGATAAAGTCAAAAGTGAACCAACACTGGGATCTGATCATAGCCGCAGTGAAGTGTTGGGATGCAAAGGCGATGGTTTTTATATTCGGTAAACATGAGATGTGTCCCACACGAAGTACATCGAATTTTGGAGATATCCCGTAATGTCCTTTTTGTACCTAGAGAAGGACGACCTCGAGAGAACAGACGACCAGTAGAGTAGGTGCTCCATATTGTTCCTGCTGCGTAGGTCTAAGGTAATTCACAGTGCTAGCAGATCAGAAGTACGGAAGTCGGCCCTCACCCTTCTCTAATAGGGGCAGTGCTACCTATACTATAGAACGGGAATGTTCATCCTCTCTTAAAGTCCTTTATGGATTTCGAGTCGGGAATAGAGCTGTGGCAAGCAATATAGATCGCCCCTGACTCTCTCTCTATAAAAAAAGCCCTTCTTAGTCAAGCTTCGGCCCTATGGAGTAAAGGGAAGTGCAGATCTGGAGTGTTTGGACGAGAAAGGAAAGGCTTTGCAGCAAGCTGAGTTGTACCAAAATGATATTTTCCGGACATACGATAAAAGAGTCCAGCCGAGCATATTTATTTGCGACTTTCTTGATCCCGGAAATCTTGTACTCAGAGTCACGGATAAAGTGGACTACCCTGGATGACCCCCCGTTCTTTGCCTCCGCCTGGGAAGCGTTCAAAATTGCATTCATCCCTAAATCTCGCACTCAATCGAAAGCTGGTTTCCATACAGGGGTTTCCTACGAGGGTTCTGAGAGCTTGGGTGGGGCACTAGTTAGTTAGTTAGGTTCCCATGAAAGTCGCTTTCCAGCCGTTGGGAGCTCTATTCATCCAGCATGCATTTCCATTCCGTACGCCTACAAGCCGTTTAGAGTCTTGAGGTAAGCCTCCCCCGTTGCCATTGCTTCTGCCTTTGAGCGAGTGCCATCCAGTCAAGTGTAAGAAAGGGCAAATCCCATCTCTGAGTCTGTTGGAGTGGCTTTCGATGTCGGTCCAGCCCATCCATACATTGTGAGGTCCTCGCTGGTCAAGGTCCCTAAAGCAAGTGAGTTCTCAAGCTCTCCAGCATTCTCTTTTCCAGCGGTTCCTTTTCATGTCCGATCCAGACGAGCCTTTTCTAGTCCTTCTACTTTCGAGCAAGTTGCAGTTGCAGTCTTTGCTAGGGCAAAAGCAGGAATATTTGCTCCAGTGTTAAGAAGGATGAAATTGCTAGACCGGAGGAAGAGGGATTTTAGTAAGGCAGTTCTAAAAGCCTATTCTAATTACTTCTCTTGCAGCCAGTCCTGCCTTTGGGAGTGCCCCTATGATCGAATGTGAGCAAGTTTTTTCCGGGATACGTTGCGTCTTTCATTATCTTTGGGTCATTTTTATAGTGGTAGTCTCGGCTTAATATTATGCTGAAGAAGTAGTTGCCTACCCATAACCAGTATAAATTGTAGTCCTTCTTAAGGCAATTCCATAATCTTCTATTGAAACACAGGAGCTGAACATTACGCAAGCCCTTCTAAATGCAGCAAAAGGATAAGAGCCCTTTCCTAATTCCTTGCTTGTCGATCCAGGTGAGCAACTAGCTTTTATACGATTGCATTTTTTATAGGTTTCTTTTCTTACCCCAGTCTCCTAGCCTTTTTCTTTTAAAAGTGCCCTTTCCTAATCTGTCTCTCTCCTTGCTTATTGATTAGTCGTCGAGCAACTCCGTCCCTTTCTGTGGGACAAGCTTTTTAAAATGCTTATAGAAAGCTAGTTTTAATTTCAGGCAAGGTTAGAGTTCAAGCCAGGTTACAGTTATTATTCAAGGCAGGGGGAGTCGTTTTTATCGCCAGTGATGGTTCAGGCAATTCTACTTCTGATCTAGCAAACCCCTAATCTAACGAGCCTGTTGCAGTCCTTAGGCGAGCAAGTCAGTTTGAAAGCTAGATTCCTTACGCAAGAAAGCCTGGGATAGACACGAAAGCAAAGGATCTTAGGTAAGCCACTATTTCTACTTCTTTTTCAAGCGAGCAAGAGAGGACTAAGGCAAGGGCTAGAGCCTGTTCAGTTTAATAAAGTTTTTTTCATAGATCATAAGGGATTACCCGTGCCATTTCCATTCCTTGAGTGAATTGAAAAAATTTATCATATTACTTGAGTGCTTATGAGTATCTCTTTCCAGGTCTCGCTATGCTTGGAGGGAGGGTTTCATTCTAATTCTTCACCACCTGACGTCGAAGGTTCTCGGGTAAGCTAGAAAGCAAAGTAAGCCAAAACCTGTGGAAGTCTCTCATACCTCACCCCTATTAGGAAAGGCAGCAGCAAGAACTCTCCGGGCTAGCTCTCTCGGGCTATTCTAATCAGTGCTTCTACGTCGGTTCAGGTGAAGTGCTTTCATCCCTTGTTACAGCGAGTGTTCCAGTGAGAGCTGTCCCTTTTTCAAGAAAGTCAAAAAGACCAATTGGAGTCTTAAGGTAAAGGTAAGCTCCTCCTGTTGAAAGCCCATCTAATCGAGTTGTAGTGCTAACTCCTGTTTCTAAAGAATTGAAAGAAAGAGTTGTATTTTGCATAGCCAGTTGTTTTACTTTCTAATAAGCTAACAAGCTAACGATCTTACAGGCCCAATATACTTTGCTTGGTAGAACTATTGGGCTTTGGCTCTTGGTCCACTCCTGCCCTTTGTAGTGCTTCCGCAAGCCCTGTCATATCTTCTGTCATGCGTTCTGCCTTCCCTGTGGAAGAATGTTCAGCTCCTGTGTTTCAATGGAAGTTGGAATTGGATCTCTTCTTTCTGCGAGCCATTTCTAGTCCTTTTTAAGCCCAGTAGAAAAATGAAAGATTACTTGTCTTTTCTTTCGCCTTAAATTGCTAATGCTTTCGAGCGAGTAAAAGCTAGGTAGTTTGAAAGCCTTCCAATTGGAGTGCTCTCATTTAAACTCTTAATACCGAGCATAAGAGCTAACAGGCATACCATAGGGATAGCTTTTATAACAGTTCTAAGGCTCGAGAGACCTCTTCCAGCCATTGATTCTGTCTGCGAGCCTGTTGGAGTCCTCTTTTTTTGTGGTCCATACGAAGGAGTTCCCCAGCGATCCCTTTTAAACCTTTACTTTAAGCAGTCCCTGCCCCTTAATCAAGTAGGGGTTCTGCATTTGCAGTCCTAAGGCCTCTTTTTCCTTACAGTTGTGAGGCCAGACATAAGAGAATTACTTTTCCAGGCATTTCTGCTTATCTTGGAGAGGTCAGATATGGCGTGTATAAGGCTAAGACGGAATAAGGCTTGTAATAGATGTAACGCTTTAATATGTGTAATAGGCTTTTAGTTAAGCACTCCCATTTCGCTAATCCTAGTGCTTCGTCCTTACAATGCTTCTCCTTGGTTGTCATTAATATAGGGTTGAAGTTCCACAATTTGAATAGCTTCTATCTTCCCGGCCCCGGCTCTTTCCTTCCTTGCGCTTGGAGGTTCTGTTGCAGTTGCCAGCAATCTAGTTTCAGTTTTTTGAATTCCTCTCTTTTTAAGTGCTAAGTCTTTCCATGTGCTTTTATAGGGGTAATAAACTCTCTCTAGTCGAGAAGACGATCCCGCCAATCTAAGAGGTCCGGGTGAGTTCCTTTTGCTGCAGTCCTAAGGCCAGCCATTGATCCAGTTGTGAGGTATTAAGATTTTGCCCTTGCCCATCTTTGTTTTGCGATTTACTTTGGATTATTCCATGGTTGCCTCTCCCTCTCTATAGAGTAGAGTGATTTTATACCTCTTCTTACTTTTTTAGAGAGAAAATAACTTATGAAGAGGGATTCACTTTATTCCCTGCCGCAAGGGAAAGAGCCTAAGCTAGTTCAGTTCCATCGCCTTCCAGTGTTTATGCCTGTGATCTAGTTATAGAACTTGCTTCAATGCGAGGCTTGCCAGGATTCTATTCCAAGGCAACAATCACTCGAACAATAGGGAAGAGGGATTTCACCCCTGAATCTCTTACAACCGCAGTGGATTTTTCAGGGAAGATAGGGGCACATTACATTCATTAGAGCGAGTGCGCCAGTGAGTTCCTTATGAAGTGAAGGTAGGAGTCTTTTCCAACCATTGGAAGTTCTCCTTCATACATTAGGAGTTCTAGTTTTCTTAATCGAGGTGGAGTAGCTTTCGATGTCGTACCAGCCTCCCCAGATTCTATTCATTCAGCCGAACCAATTGCAGTACTCAGATCTGAGCGCATAGATCTCTCTCTGGGCCTATCTAATAGCATATCTGGAAGTGATTTGATATCTTATGATGACATCTTTTATGGTATATCTGTTGGCGCTCTAGCTCTATAAAAATGAGCTGTAGTTCTAGTGAATGCTTATTGATTTTGAATGCCCATCCCTTCCCCTGTTAGCGCTTTCGACTTCTCATCTTTCAGATGTGATGTAGCCGTTCGATCAAAGAAGGAAAATCCAGCTGATAAGTTAGAATAACTAGTTTTAGGTTCCGGTTCTCGAGCAGGTGAGTTTGAAAAAGGCTCCTTCTCTTTTCGAGCTCGTTCTAGTTGCTTTTCCCTCTTTTTTGGTAAAATAAGAAAGTTCTTCTGTGTTTAAGGCAAAAGAGAAAGATATATCAGCAGTTCCTGTTGTAAGCTAAGCCCCTAACGATGGTAGTTGCAGTGGAGGTTTCAGTTATCCTGTTGTGAGCAATAAGTTGGAAAGCCTTTTTCTTGAAAATAAGTCTTAGGCATCTTTTCCAAGAGGGTTCGCGGGCAAGCTAGAAAACCCGTGACTTTACATCAGTCCCTGTTTCGGGTACGATTTATAGATAGTAGTCGTCTCTGGCCATAGTTATTAGTCCCCTTTGAATATTCTTTCTTCTTAACTGATTCTCTCTCATCCAATAGGATATTCCCAGCAGTGGTTCAATCTGGTTTCCGTTGCTGTCGATAGAGCTTAGGTAGTAAGAGTTTCTACGGATAGTCCTTTCTAGGGCTTATGCCTTACAGTCGTATTAAGCTCTTCCATCCAGCCAGTGCTAGAAAAAGGTGCTTCAATCGAATGTGAGGACAGCAAATTCAGTTTAATGAGAGATTCTGGCTATCCAGTGAGAGAGTGAGTTCGTTCAATAAAATGCTCTACTCGGCCTCTGCCTCTGGGCCTTGCTCTCCTAAATAAAGATGCTTTTTCCCATATACCTAGATGGAGAATTTTGAATAGGCTTTCTGGACCTTCAGATTCAATAATAGATATTGGGGTAAGGTCAAAGTAAAACTCTTTCGTTCCAGTGAAAAGGCAAACACATCCAATTGCACTTTACTAGACTTCGTATTTGAGAATATGAAAATGAAAAGAAGGAAGGGTATATTAATAGTCTATTTATACTAATAGATAAGATAATACTCCAGAAAAGCCAGATCCCCCATCAAACCTTGGGCTTCTACTTTTGAAACTCTAGAAAACTGAGTTCTTGCAACAATTTCATCTGCTCTAAGACCAGAGGTTCGGGCCTCCATTAAAACGACTACTGCTGAATCATGCATCCTCAAAGCTCTCGTAAAGTACGATTGAATTCATCATTCGCTGCTCCTCTGCAATTCCAGAACATTATCTTCATAGGGAAGACCATAAGGGATTTTTAGCTCAAAGCCCATGGTGGGTACGGCCCCTCCGTTTGGCCCATCCGCTTCCTTTGTCTCAAAAAATAATATCATTGAGTTCAAATCAAGAAACTTAAGATAAACAATCAGCAACCCTCCTTCATTTCGAGAGGAGAAAGAGAGATAGGAAAGAGAGTGCCATCCGAAAATTTGGTGGAATTTGTCCTATTGAATCGAAGCAGTCCGCTCTCTATCCGGTGGAGAGCTCTTGTTTTCACCAAGGCCAGAACCTCCACCAGCCGACGTGTCTACTCGAATGACTCTTTCATACAGTATGCAGAGTGCTTGCTTCAGCTCCAGCAACTAAAGCCAACCAATAGACCTGTTCATACAACAATATTCCAACTCGTCTTCCTGCTCTAGTTCTTTATTTATGCCTTCGTTCGTTCCTTTTCTTTTGTTGTCCCCAAGTTCTAGGCCCGTTTTGCTGCTGTGCTCCCGTCTATCTTTTTTTCTATCCCGTCCTTAAAGTGCTTCTATCTTTAGCCAGTCAAGGAGAAGGAGTGGCTAGCTCAGTTCGTGAGTCTAGTTCTGTTGAGTAGTTCAGGAAGTCCTTTCGTAGGCGGATCTTCTTTAGTCACAAAACTTCTTCCGATAGATCGACGAATGAAGGTTCATCACTTGTTACAAGTCTCGTTAAAGAAGACGAGATAAAGCTTTCCATGAATGAAGGAATAAAGCAAGCAAATAGGTATTCATAGGTAACATCAATAGATGCATCGGTCGAGCTGCCTTCCCTCATCTCTCTATCGAGAACGGGGAATAGAAGGCACGAGTTGTCTCCATAATATGCCGGTGTTTCCTCTCAGCGACACCATCATTTTGCGGAGGTGTGTCAGTACAGGACAACTGAGGAAGTGTGCCTTGAGAAACAAGCAACTCTTTGATTTGAAGGGTCGAGACTTATATTCTCCACCAGAATTAGAACGATAAATTTGAAGATTTTTGGAGAACTGTGTCCTGATCATGGTATAGAAATCCCTGTAGACCTGAAGAAAGTCTGATCGAGAGTGCAATAAGTAAATCCAAGTGAAGCGTGAAAAGTCATCCACAAATATGACATAATAATGAGCACCACCCATAGTAGATACACGAGATGGTCCCCTCAGAATGAATAAGATCAAAAGGAGCCGAATGTTGTGTCTCACTATTTTTGAAAGGTAAGGCCGAGTGTTTTGCGAACTTGCAGCCGATACAGTGAGATATATTCAGGTATAAAAGATTCCAACTTACCACTAGACACCATATACCTAAGCCTATGAACGGAAACATGACCTAATTGACTATGCCAGAGCGAAAAGGGAGACGCAGACGAACTGACAGAACCAGCAAGGAACTTAGTACGGGAATATCGTGGAACGTGCAAAGTCTCCAAAAGAAAGAACCTCCCGCCTGTCCCAACTTGCTTTCCTGTCGAGCGATCCTGCACCACACAACCAGAGGAGGAGAAAATGACGAGCGGCTCGACTGTTTGGCAAGCCGGTCGAGGGGGGTCCGTATCTCCCCCAATCACTGATTCGAAGCTTCAAAGCTTTTTTGCTTAACACATTCAAGTCGAGCAGTGATCCACTAACAAACACGCGTTAAAACCAAATGACTCAGGGCATCCAATCGGCAGCGTTGGGAGACCTCACCTCCTGGGTCGACGTGTGGAGTTTGCTGGCGAAGTTCCTGCCCTACCCTGTCCCTGCGGGAACTCCGGCGGAAGTCTAAGGCTCTTCCCGGCTATCAGGGCTGTTAAAACCCCCTGCTCTGGTAGCTCCTCGGAACCCAAACCCTTCTTCAACTTGTCTGTGTAGTGCCTTCTTGGTTTGCTAGTATAGTGAGTCTGTTGTTTGTTTATTTTATTTAAAAATGATTGTTAGAGTACGTGTGACCCGCTAGGGATACTGGCTACTAGATTCGTGCCCTGCGCACCTTACCGTAAGTGGTGTTGGGAAGCTTCAGTTCTCTAGTTGGATTCTTATTCTTTCTTCTTTCTTTTATTACAACTTGGATACAGCTTTGGAGGCGTTCGGTTGATTGATCTCTGGAGACTCCGCTTTCGCTCGGGTAGGCTCAAGATCGGTATACTTGAAAAAAAAAATTGGATGTTGGGTGCTTTCTTTCTTTTCACTTTTCTATTCGCCGCTTGTTTGGTTCCTCGCCTGCGGGATGCTCGTTGGTTCTACGGTTGTCCGTGACCGGTAAATCCTCCGACCCCCCAAGTCTCCCGCAGCCCAACCATAACTCTCAAGGGTAAAACGTGAGTCCGCGGGCCTCATATATCGATCAGGTGGGGTACCCCGATGGATACACGAGGCTCCATTTAGCTGCCACCTACTCGCTAACAATGAAATGAGTAGACGGCTTTTTCATAAGTAACTCGGCGCATGTGTGTCAAGTAGTCCAGAGGGAAATGAAAGAAAACAAGAGAAAAGAAAGATCATGCAAGCAATGAGCCAACATAAAGAACCGCACGACTTTTTGCAATTATTGAGGGAGGAAAGCAGCGACTTGAGACCTCCGGATTTTGTGAATAAATTAATACAGGTAATCTAATTTATATTGAACAAAGAAACCTGCGGTGTATAACGATTTTTACAGACAATTCTCATTTAGAAGATTTTAAGATTGATTCTAAGCAATTACTAAGTTCTATTTCAAGATGCGCTCCGCTTTCTTAGTAAGTAAGCTTGTTTCCTAGTTTTTTTACTGATAGTTCTCGAAGAAGGTTGCTTCGTTTCCATTTTTGAATTTCTCCTTAGGCAGTTATCTCTGCTAAGCAACGTCTTTTTCTCCGAGAATTTGTGGCTCTACGAACAAAGACTTCTTTTATTGCCATGCCCTATTGTAGAAATGGTAGAACTGCCTTAATGCACTAGTTAGTGTGCTCCTGTAACAGCTGTTGATATACTATTTAGTAAGACAGCCTTCAAAGATCGGAGTGCTTCATTGGAAAACACTTTTTCTACTGCAGAGGAGATCCCGCATCTGAATCTGAGAAGGAGAGCCCCCCCCCTCGGGGTGGCTTACTCATTTCTCTTTTCATTCCTTCTCTCCTTATCTCTTTAGCCTGATTACAGGGAAATTCTTTATGAATGAATCAAATATCCAGTAGCAAAGCAATGAGAATACCTTGAGAAGAATTCATCCCTCCACTGTCTACTGGAAGGCGGTCGTGCCAGATTGAAGGTGCAGATGAAGAAGACGGTGCTCTTAGCTCGAAAGGTGGCTAAGTCAGATAAAATTGGAGGTATCACCGCGAGCACCATAGGTATGGAGCCAGACATTCGATACTAGATGTGACGGCCCAGAGATAGCAGCATAAACGATGACATGAAGGTAACTACAGGTGCCAAGGCTAGATGATTGTAACAATGGTTTATCTAAAAAGGAGAACCACTTTAATATACTTTGAGGAGGAAGTTTTCTTACATTGGGAGTTGCCTGCCATCAGTTAACCTCCCCTCCGCTCTAACTAGCTAACGCTCTTTCCCTGAAAGGACTGAGAATAGGTACATATCTTTCCATGATATAAGTCTCCGATCTCCCCTTATACAAGTGGTCGAGCGAGCGAATACGATCTATTGTGGACTGCTGTTGACTGAACTATAACTATAGTCTTGATTTTAGGTATGGATTTTCGCTTTGAAGTTCAGTGTAGTAGGACTACTTTGGGAATATAAGGAAAGAAAGAGGTACGAGGGATAGAGGGCGGGCTAAGGTAAGGCGAAGGCGTTCGACTCATCCTTTTTTAAAAGGAATTGCTTATTCCGCCTTTTTTCAGGTCTTTATTGGTCAGGGTCAGCATTCGCCTAGCGCGAACTTCACTTCCCAAGAAAAAGCCAATTAAGCGGAAAACTTTCTTTGGTTTTGATTAGCCAGTCATCTCAGTCACCAAGCTTGCCTTTCAACCTGCACTACGTGCAGCCTCCATTGGATCGATTCATAGGAACCTCGTCCAGAAAAGGATTAATGGAATTGGAATCAATAGGTTTTCATTTGAGGTAAAAACGAAAATAAAAGCGGGAATCAACCAATTCATCCGTTTGATCGACGATCCCGGGAACCTTGCCCAGCAATAATAAATTATATAATTTAGGGAGAGGCCGCTAAGGAAGGCCTGACGGTCCCACGAACACTTGTTTTTTACAATCCTTCTATACTATAACATTAAAATGAAATGAATTAAAAGAAAGAGTTTAGTAATGCCTGGTTCCTTCCCCGCCCTGGGTTTGGTCCAATCCAAAGAAAAAAGGGCTGGTCGAGCGAGGCAGTGCGCCCCCAGCTGTGGTTAATTCCCCAAAAGAATGAATCTGATCTAGGCCGGTTGTCCAAGTCTTTTCTTTAATTAATAGGGAACTTGCCATTTCCGCATCTTCTTATTTAAGCGTTTTTCTTTTCCCTTCCTGTTGACTTTTCTCTTTTCTTGCAGTTCGCGATCGCCTCGATAGCTTCACCCCTGCCATATGTAAATAGATTGGTATCCATAAAATAAAAAGCCCAAAAGAAAGGGCTTTCATTTTTTCCTTCCTACTAAGGAAGTCTATTTACCTATCCGTTCTTTCTTTTCTATCTAGTAGGAATCGTTCATCTGGTCGTACTTCATTCAAAATCCCCGAGCCGTTCTTAGTGGAGGTACATAGGTGGCTTCCTCTCTCCCGATCAGGGGATTTCACATGGTTCGAATCCAGGGCGGTGGGATAAATGAGCAAGCAAAGAGGCTTCAGCTTCTGTTTGGAAAGGCAGTTTAACCAAGCGTGGTCAGAATAGCAGAAAGCCTAGTTCCAACGAGCAGCAGGGCTAGAAAAAGAATGGCATTTAAGCAAGCCAATGGATTGTTAGAATCACATGTCAGAACGATCAATAGGGATGGACACAGGGGTAGCGTAAGGAGCATAATCATAATAAAGTCGAGTTTGCTCAGGTATAGGTTATGATATAGGGTTTCTCGGTTCTGATGGATCCGGGGAGCTGGTTGGTAAAGGCCGTAACCGTAAGGAGGGGAGACTCTTATACGTCAATTACTGCGACTTTACGTCTATTTCGGGTCATGTATAAAGGGTTTCCACTGATTGATATGCATGCTTTGGCATAACATATTCTAATTACAAAACTCTTAGAATGATTGATTCTTATAGTCTGACTCCATTTCCATGGTTGAAATGCGAAAGGTGTGGTTATGTCCAAGCAATCTTCTGTTCATTTTTTTTTAGTAAGAGCTCTCCCAGTGTTTTAATTTTATAGTACATTCGAATATAGTGGGGTCCTCCAGCCCCCAGTTGCCTCAAAATAAGGGGTTATATATGATTTTACATTTATAGACAACTTTACAGATTTTTTTATGGTGTGCTAAATATCTTTGAGAATTTGTTTTCATTTCCCTGAGATCGTGGAGAAGACATGTCCAGTCCAATGAATTGAAATCCCTTATCTCTCGGCTCGGAAGGGCACCAACGGTCGTGTCCTGATACCATATCATACAGGATAGCTGAGATAAAAGCTATGTTATTCTGCGTGGAGCCTTTTAGAAAGGCCCTTGCTTTCTTATATTGTCTAATTGTAATGTACCTATACCCAGGAGTAGCAGAAAGTAAAAATGGGCCCCTCTTGCTTCAAATGTATGTACCGTAGTGCTTATGGGCTGAAGCAGCTCTAACTGCAGTGCAGCCTATCTCCGAAATCGTCTCCCTAGCTCTACTCTTTTTGAAATGTATTTCCTGTTTAGAGGAAAATCCTTCTCGTCTTATTACTCAAGATTGCCTGTCTTTGGTTGTACATGCTTTTATTCTTATTCGTCTTTCAGAGAAAAAAACTTGCAAAAAAGATGATATCGTATGGAGAAAGACAATTACAGCTGCCCTTATTCCATTAATTTAACTTTTTTCGAAGATGCTCCATTCTTTGATAAAGGAAAGAGAAGACGTTACGCCGAAGCGGAGGCTTATAAGGAAGCGCCTTCAAGTTGAGATAGGGGGCTTTTTCCTTAATTTGGAAGAGATAAGGGGGACCCCAAGGTACCTCACGGGAAGAGACCCCTCTTTGAAACCCAGGACTCCCAACAAAGAATCCTTAGTATTGTTGTCAACACCGCAAGTAAATAAACTGCTCTTCCCCGGGTTGGGAGAAAGACCAGACAACTCCTCCAAATTGATCAGGCAATCCTTGACCACTTGCACCGAACATCTGTCTCCTTTGCAAAAGATGAGGAGATCGCCCTATTAGTCAGGGGAAGCAAAGGTGGGAAATTTTCTCTTTCTTACACCTGGAATGGAATTCAAATTGCCCTTCCTGAATTTTGGCATCCAGCAAACCCGAGAAAGTCTCCATGACCAGGACAAAAATATAAGGGGAAAGAGGGTCTCCTTGACGAAGACCCCCTCTTCCCGGGAAATCTCCGTTCAGCTCCCCATTTATATTGATAGAGAATCTAGGGGTGGTAATGCATTCCATTATCCATTGAACCATGACAGCAGGAAACCCAACCACCTTTAAGACTCCCTCAATGAAATCCCACCTAACCATGTCAAAAGCTTTCATGATGTCAACTTTGAGGGCACACCGAGGGGAACCCTTGTTTCTGTGAGAGTTTCTGAAGAATTCCTGGGCCAGAAGAATGTTATCCCCAATTCTTCTATCTCTGATGAAATTGGATGTTTACCATTTAGGCTAGGGAGGAAAGCCTTCATCCTATTCGCAATAATCTTAGCGATGCATTTGTAAATGGTGTTGCAGCGGCCGAAAATCCTTTCAAAGTTAAGGATTGGGCACCTTAGGCACAAGGGTTATTGCTGTGGAGTTCATTTCCTTGAGCAACTTCCCTGAGGCAAAGAATTCTTTTACAGCTTTGACAACCAAGTCACCAACAATGCTCCAGCAAGAAAACGGATGCGCGTTGCTAACGCGCCCCTTATCAATCAAGTTCTGGCGCGCTAGCGCGCTCGTCCGTTGCTTGTTGTGTAGACTGAAAAGATCTATTTATGGGCTCGTCACCCAGTTTGACAAATTGAGTGCAGTGGTGTTGTCATATGGCTTTAGGCGGGCGTACTCGGATCACTCTGTTTTTGTTCGTCAGCAGACTTCAGGTGTGATCATTTTCGTTTTTTATGTGGATGACATTATTGTTACTGGGAGTGAGAATGAAGGAATTGTTGAATTGAAGGCTCATTTGAACAAAGACTTTCAGACTAAGGACCTCGGTCATCTCAGAGACTTTCTGGGTATTGAGGTAGCTCGGTCCAAGTATGGTGTTAGTCTATCACAGCGTAAGTACTTGACATATTGACTTTCTGAAAGTGGTATGCTGGGTGCGAGACCTGCTGAGACTCCTATGGACTCTAATGTCAAGTTTGAAGCTGAACAGGGAGAGCTGTGTAGTGCTCCAGGAAGATATCGGAGACTTGTTGGGAAACTTATTTATCTTACTGTGACACGACCAGATATTGCTTTTGCTGTTGGAGTTGTTAGTCAGTTTATGCATGCCCCAAGACAGCCACATTGGGAAGCAGTGTGCAGGATATTGAGGTATCTGAAGAATGCTCCAGGAAAGGGTCTTATGTACAGGCCGTCTGATAGCCTTGATATGAAAGGATTTTCTGATGCTGATTGGGCTGGAAACCATGATGATAGAAGATCGACTTCCGGTTATTGTACGTTTAGTAACATGGAGGAGCAAGAAGCAGAATGTAGTGGCCCGATCGAGTGCAGAGGCTGAATATAGAGCTATGGCTCATACAGCCTGTGAAATGATGTGGGTAAGATCTCTTTTGCAAGAGATGAGCTTCATTATGTCTGGCCCCATGAGGATGTACTGTGATAATCAAGCGGCTATCTACATATCAAGTAATCCAGTGTTCCATGAAAGAACCAAGCATATCGAAGTTGATTGTCATTTCATTAGGGACATGGTACTGAGTAAGCAAATTACTACTTCTTATGTGAAATCTGAGGAGCAGCTTGGGCCCTCCACCGAGTTATGAAGTCGGTGAAAGACTCAGTGGGTCCTTGCTTAACGAGTTCTAGCTTACGCCTTGAAAACTTAATATATGTATTGTATGCATAGTGCGTCACAAAGGCGTTAGCGCATACGTTTTCTTGCTGGTATCACTGGTACATGTGCTTGCTGCTCCCTCCTGGGCCATATCAGTGGAGCTTGGATCAGCCTTAGCTGATACTCGTTTTACCTCCACTCTAGACGTCGGAGAGAATCTAGGCCTATGTCCGTCCGATGCTCAACCGATAGCCGGTGTAGCTAGGGCCGGGGATGAAGCTAATCTCTCCGGTGGATAGGCACGCTAATCTATTCAGATCAGCTAGAAGCTTAATATGAACTATTCTGTTTATACCTACTTCTAGCCGGGGAAGGTTGGGCCGATCAACGACAATATCCGCTGCTGGTTATTCCTTCCATGCCACTATCTAACCGATAGAGGGAAGGCCCAACCCAATATGAGGAGTTTTTAATGGTTCTGGCTTGAGCGAGGGAAGGGAGTGGGAAGGAGGGCTAAGCAGGAACAACCATTCCAACTATCCGCTGCAACCAACCGACAAAGACCTTTATCGCAGGTTAGAGGAAAGCATAATGGAGTTTTCTGCTAAAAATCCGGTACGGCCTGACTTGAAAGGGGGGAAGGCTTTTAAGGACTATTTGCTGCTTTCGAAACACTCCTTATCGGTCCAAACAACCGCTATTGAGATTATCTGCTGCTGGAGGGAACTTGCTTACAACTTCTTCAATTCGATTACGTTACGTATAGAAGTTAAAAACGGATCCGAATCTGAACAAAGATCATTAATGGTGGATTCTCTCTATTCCGGAATGAGAGATGATCGGATTGAAACAGAAGAAGGAGGGAGGAGTTGTTCATTCCTGTGTTGGCTGCTAGAGAGGAGAGACTATTGAGGAGGGGTCCGGTTTCGAAAAAAATAAAGTCGACTGAAATGCAGAGTAGGGTATATGAGTCAGAGGACTGATGTTTTCTTTTCCTCTCGAAGAAGTCGCTTTTTTCAGTAGTTTGCCCCGGCCCCTTTTCTTTGATATATATTTAGAGACTTTCTACTCTTTTTTCTACATATGTGTGTCTTCTGCCCATGGAACCCTTCTTCCTGGATCACTTCCTGCCTCGGCTTCTGAGTCTGCTTTCTCTTCTGAGCAGTCATAGGTCCATAAGCGAAAGGACAAATGGCTGAGTGAACCGAAGCGAACGGAGGGAATTAGTAAGAAGCTTAATTGGTAGCCGCCCTTCATGCAGAGGGAGGCGAAGCGAGTCGTTCTAGTCTCTGTCCGGCAGGTGGCTTGAGCTAAAAGGTAAGAAGAACTACGGGTTCAAGAAGTTGTCCTGCGGGGGCGAAAGGTAAGATTCGCATTGAATAGAAATATCTTGCTTTCAATCAGGCTCTTGGCCCTGCCCTAGCCTCAGATCTTCATTCCGATTCGACACAGAATGTCAGATTTCCACGACTACGGATGAATACTATTCTGATGATTCAAAAGAAAAGGCCAACAGCCGGGAAGGATAGGGAAGAATGTGATGTGCCTTCATCTGGAATGGAATAGGGGTGGTCAACCACCCAGTGAGCCATAACTAACAGACAGGTGGGCAAGCTCTATGCAGAGAGGAAAACAACCTCTTTCAATCCTACCAAGAAAGGCATGGGAGTCTTTGGGAATTGAACCCAACTGAGTGACTTTCGAATCTCAAATCTCTCCGAGAATACTTCGTTCTATTTGCATGTGTTAAACATATAGCTTAAGTAGCATGATTTGACCCGAAGCGAAGAAAGCATAGTTCAATATCCCATTCACTCTAGTCATAAAGGATCGTAGGCGATCTAAGGTTACCGACTCTCCGGCCCTATTTCGGTGCACGATTGGAGAGTTCTATGGGCCCGCCGCTTGATTGATTCACTCCATTACTAAAGAAAGAGGCTCTTGTCTATGCTTCTCTTATGAGATTTCTGGTTAGAAGTTTGAAGTTTAGTTCACTCTGAAAAAAACCTTCCTTTCCTAACTCTCACTGACCGCAGGGGAAATGCTGACAGGATGCCAATGCTTGTTCGATCGAAATTCTAACATTCCGGGCGTTTAATGTTAGTTCTGGTTCAAGCTAGAAAACGATCAAGTGTGTTTCTAATCAGGGTTATATAAATGTTTATAAGTACTTTTTGAGAACTTTGTCTCATGCGGAGCAAAGCCCTTCTTAGTCAAGCTTAGGCCCTTTGGAGTATATTAAAGGGAAGTGCGGATCTGGAGTGTTTTGTTTAGACGAGCTATGCAGCAAGCTGAGTTCTATCGAAACAACATTTTCCGGGCATACGATAAAAGAGTCCAGCCGAGCATATTTATTTGCGACTTTCTTGATCCCGGAAATCTTGTACTCAGAGTCACGGATAAAGATAAAGTGGACTACCCTGGATGACCTACAGTTCTTTCTAGTGGCTTTTTCTTGTCCCGGACCATTCAGCCCTTTCTCAACCAAGCATAGGTAGAAGCCCTCTTTTCCATACAGATAAAGGTTCGACTTCCTTATCTTTTCTCTTGGAAGTCGATATTGATCGTGGAAATCTCGTAGAAAGTCTTCAAAATAGCTTCTCTTCCTTCATTCTCAGTAGCTACCGTCCTCGGAACCAATGCCTAAGATTTGCCCTTGCGGTCTGCCCTTAGTCGAAAGACTTCTATCCACTACGATGGAATCCGTTAAGTGCTAGAAGTGGAGGGAAGGCCTAGTTAATCTAGCACTATGGTGGAATCTAAGTGTAAGATATTGTTCCGCGGTTGGAAAACTAGCTCCTATGCGCCTGGAGGTAGGACGTTAGAAAAAGGATATGAATTAGGCTATCTATCCTACTATTAGGCTTTCAGTGTAGTAACCTAGATGCTGACTATAGACTCCCATCTATAGTCAAAGAGAAGAAAGTAAGGCGGACACTGGCAGCTGCAAGTCAGTCGGTTGGCTTCCGGTACTAGAGCAGTCGCTCTTTCTTTCGCCAGCGAGCGGAGAAGACCATAGGCCATAAGCGAACTGGAGAGGCTGAAAGATGGCGGGGGGATTGGTGGTTGGCCGAGGCGCCTGGGTAAGCGACACAATCTTACCTAGTGAAGGGGAAGTACGGAGGGACAGGGGCTATGAAAGCATTATTGGGGAACTAAGTGACTCTTTGCCCTATGGTAGTCGGTACTCTTCACGGGGTGTAGTCTGCTTTCGAAAGGGGCGTAAGCGGTAACTAGACCTCACAGGAACGAGTGGAATACTTGGTTAGAGAGGTTGAGCGGAGCTGAAGACGCTAACAGGGCATAAGACTTTCTGCAATAGGCTTAGAGGGTGGACGGAGTGAGGGCAAGGTAGGACTGCCCTTTTTCGGTGGGAAAAAAGACAAGATAGGATCTTGGAATTGAAATGAAACTCTTTTCCTTATATAAGTCAATGCTAAATCTATCTTACCTACGCTACGTCAGAAAGAGACCTTTGGAAGCTCAATCACTCAGTCGAAGCAGTAGCTAGTAGGGAGGGTGCCTTTGGAACGTAGCAGAGAAAGGGCTTGGATAGCTCTTTAGATAGTCCGAGAGGCGGGGTTGGAGATAGGGTTTCTCACTTTGATTACTTACTGGGCAAAATTCTGGGGCTAGGCAGAGATAGGATCGATCAGTACACTAAGAGCTCGTGTCGAAATCGTCCGAGGATGGACGTAGTTAGTGAGGGCTTGGAACTAGCTCCATTTGACAGCAGGAGAGATGCCACAAGACAAGCTTCTGTACCAATGGTCTTCTCTGCTCTCCGAGGCATTTCCTTATTCAGTTGGTCTTTCTGTCTTTTTGCTCTTCGTATGGTGTGTGATCAAAACAAAAAAAAAGTTCCCGAGTAAGTTTTTCTCTGTCTCCTTCGCTTAAAGTCAAACTGACCCTTTGACTTTGAAGTTGAAAATCCTTCGGCCCCATCTCCTTATTAGTTCTTTTTCGAGCTTCTTAGTTCCGCTCGTTCCTGTTCTGTTAAGGAAAGCATCGCGTAGTCCCAAAACTCTTCGAGTAAGCAAAGCTCCTCTTTAGTTGGTCGAGTCGAGTGGCTTAAGGTCTCTGAACTACGTCCACCCTCTACCTTCTCTTCTGTCGGAAATCCTTACTAATAAGAGAGGGAAGGGGGGCGCCTAGTTTTGAATGCTACTGGGGCTGGGGATGTAGGACCCCAATTGGAGAGGATGCGAACAAAGAAAAATGCTTTTATTCACTTTTTGTTGTGACCAAAGCATTTCGTTTTCTCTGCGAAGAATAGAAAAGCCTAATCAAGGTGTCAAGTAGCCAAGCAGGGGATGAGTGCCGGTTAACTGATTTAGGAGCAAAAGTAAGCAGCCTGCTCTTCTTCTCCTCGTTTTCATTGGGTCACGAAGGTAAGCCATAAAAAAGGGGCTAAGCGGGTATGAACTCCTCCCTTGCCGCTACTACCAGCTCGAGGCCTATTGTCCACGAAGGCGGATCTCTTAACTGGCTTTGGAAAGGCATACAAAGACTATTCGAAGACAATAGATTGGTTCTCTTACAGTTCAATTCCAGGTAAGAAACATTACTCCTTCCAAGCCTCCAGTTCCGACTTAAGAGTTATACTAGGCGAACTATTCTTTCTTGCGCAAAGCCTCTCTCCTGATCTTGATAGCACGGGAAAGATACTTTTTGCGATGAGGCCATGCAAGGAAGGCTCTTTAATTAGCATTACCGCCTCTTTGCTTTGCACTTGCTACCTTGTGGCCATACCCAGAAAAGGGCCTTTGCCCAGTTTTTTCTTCTCCATTAAGAAGATCAAAGTAAAATCACTTTCACAAAGCGAAGGGACATTGCTTACAACTCAAAAGGACGGGATGTTAATATGTTAGGCTAAGGCACCTCTCATCACAGCACGTCGAAAGCATGCCATTCAATTCATTATTGAAAGCCTTAGAGCAGTAGCACGCACAGGGAGAGTCTTCCTTCTGATTCCAATGAATGCGCGTCTGGTGGTATCATCGTATATAAGATCACGGCTGCATTTAGGATGAACTCCAGCTCTCGGCATCAAGACCGACAAAGAGCCTATTGGACCTAGCAAGAAAAGAAAGTCGCAGAAGGGGCGTAGCGGGCAACTATGGGTTCTCGAGACTCTTCCTAGTGTCAGTTTCTTAAGAAAGTCAGTCAGTGTTCAGTTATCGTCTTCATGGAAATAGTAGTATATGCCGCAAATGGTCTGCTAAAGCTAATGTCCGGAAATCCTCTGCTCATCGAAATCGAAGAGGGACATTCAAATAGTTAAAGTGAATCTATCCCACTAGCTCAAGTCCCACTGCTCTTATTCCGCTGATGCCAGGAGAGCGTCTAAAAGGATATCCCTCTGGAATGGAAATTGGAGAAAAGGGGCTTTGGGACATTCTCCCCGTAGATGCTGATAATCTTGCAAAGAGCCTAGTTGTACTACCAGCAGCCGAATTCCCATCTCCGTTCTATCAAAGGCATGAAGTGAAGGAGGTTACTGCGGTTATTCCGCCAAAAGCTAGGCCAACAAGCCCAAGGTGAGACAGCCCTGCTAACTCGTACTCTTCTTTTAATGCCCTAGGATTGGATTCAATAGTAGCTGAGTCAATAGCAGGGGATTCCTTCTCCCTCAAAGCCCCTTCTCTATCTCTAGCAGCTTGCATTCAATGCCATATTCCTTATTTTATTAGATGTCACTTTCTTTAGTTTAGCAGCTCCGGTATCGATATCGGTAGCATTCTCAGCTGATTCAACAATCGCTATTCTTTTTGAAACGCAAAAAATCAGCAACAGTCGAGAAGAGCAAGAGAACGGAAACGGATTCAATAGCAGAAGAGTCATGAAAAGCAAAAGCAAAGACCTCCGCTAGATTCAACTTCCCCGGAGCTTGCTTTCACTATTCAGGAGTAAGGGAAATAAAAGAGAATTGTGTTAAGCACTGCGGCATTTTCATTTCACTTCTTGGCCCGGCCACTCTATTTATTAAGGGCTTGGCTGATCGAGATCCATTTTATCTTCCGTAAGTAACTTAGTGAGTGCTTTCTAAGAAGGGCTTGGCTTGAAAGAAGAAAATGAAATACGAACAACCGCGCTGGTCGTAATAGATCGACTTTCATGCTAGTTCTTGCTCCAGCATGAAAGTTCCATTTCAGGGAAGGACGACGTACTATGATACTTTCTGTTTTGTCGAGCCTTGCTTTGGTCTCTGGTTTGATGGTTGTACGTGCTAAACATTTTGTACATTCCGTTTTGTTTCCCATTCCAGTCTTTCTGGACGCTAAATCTCTTTTCCATTTTCTTTCCGCACTCCCGTTAATCAAAGCCTTGCCCGAGAGAGTCAAACTATATCTATGGTGTCTTTCCCAAGTTGTATGGCTTCTCGTTCTTTCAAAGGGGGCCTTAGCCCTCGGCTATGTGTTTATGGACGACTTGGGGCGTGCTGTTTCACAGTTTAGTTTTACCCCGCTTTCTCAGGAGGAATGTCAGGGGGATCAAGTACGCCCCCTGTTCCTTCTGGGGATTCCTCTCAAGTCCCTATAACCATAACCGAGGATCAGCCCGGTCCTTCCGCTTCCGACAGGCTGAATAACCGTATTGAGCAGTGGCGGAAGGATCCCGACTTTGAAGTGTCATATAAAAATAGCCGCATAACCGAGGAAAAAATTGTTCACATTACATCGGAGCTTGTCGGCGAGCTCGGGGAATAAATTGCGGACCCCGAGGATATCCGAAAAGGTGTGGATATCTTTTTGACCGATACCCAGGACCTTCATAATCTCTATTATCGGAACCGTAAATAAAAAATGATTCTAAGGAGTCTGACTGAGCAGCGGAGACAGAGCAGGTTTTGGGGGAGGATAATAACAGACATCAAAGGCTTAAGTTCTTAGTACAAGATCGCATTTTTTTCCGGTATGCCGCTCCGCGAACAAGGAGCGAGAGAACAAAGTTGGATGTGGTGATGTCAGAATTTGCACCTATTTGTATCTATTTAGTGATCAGTCCGCTAGTTTCTTTGATCCCACTCGGTGTTCCTTTTCCATTTTCTTCCAATAGTTCGACCTATCCAGAAAAATTGTCGGCCTACGAATGTGGTTTCGATCCTTCCGGTGATGCCAGAAGTCGTTTTGATATACGATTTTATCTTGTTTCCATTTTATTTATTATCCCTGATCCGGAAGTCACCTTTTCCTTTCCTTGGGCAGTACCTCTCAACAAGATTGATCCGTTTGGATCTTGGTCGATGATGGCCTTTTTATTGATTTTGACGATTGGATCTCTCTATGAATGGAAAAGGGGTGCTTCGGATCGGGAGTAACCACTAGTGATAGGGCAAAAATAGGGGGGAAGGACAAAGGAAAGAGCGATGCCTACATTAAATCAATTGATTCGTCATGGTAGAGAAGAAAAACGGCGCACGGACCGTACTCGAGCTTCGGATCAATGTCCCCAGAAGCAAGGAGTACGCCCGCGTGTACCAACGAGAACACCGAAAAAACCTAATTCAGCTCCGCGTAAGATAGCCAAAGTACGGTTGAGCAATCGACATGATATATTTGCTCACATTCCAGGCGAAGGTCATAATTCGCAGGAACATTCTATGGTCTTAATAAGAGGAGGTAGAGTGAAAGATTCGCCAGGTGTGAAATCCCATTGTATTCGAGGAGTCAAGGATTTGCTGGGAATTCCGGATCGAAGAAGAGGCAGATCCAAATATGGTGCAGAAAAACCAAAATCGATATGAATGGAAGATGCCTCTTGAACTTTCTCGGTAAGTCGAGGGAACAACCACAACGTTACGCCACAAAAGAAAACTATACGGAGCTCTTCCGAATGACCTATAATATAGTCTACTACACTAGCCAAGAAAGAGTGTAGTAGACTATATTCGCCCGTGGAGGTGAGTGGAGGAAGAATCAAAAAAGAGAAAGGTATTGCTTATATTATAATAGTTGCTCGTTCATAAATTCACTCGACCACTTGTTAGTCTTGTTACACTACACGACACGAGTCTAGGGTAAAGTTGAAGCAGACACGGTCAAGTGAAGTCGACTTCACAAATGATTCAACATACCATATGGAAATAATAAAGAAGAGAAGGTCTCGCCCAGGTGGCTCCCGCAAGGTAACGACTTAAAACTCAACCAAAGAACGCTCTTCTCCAAGGCATGAGTCAAAGAAAATGCTGTATGTATATAATACCCGTCGAGAAGTTAAGGCTACGACATGAAGGAAGGCCAGAAGAACTACAGAACCACGCCCACCAGAGCTAAAGGAGACCGAAGGGTGGAGGAAACCGAAATAAAAAATTCCGTCCTCAGCCCTACAGAGAGAGGGATGGATAGAGGAACAAGTACGGTAGGCACCCTGAGTTTACCAACCTCAATGACCGGCTCCTAAGAGTTCCCACCCCGGGGTTGGGGTTAGTCTGCTGCGCCATGCAGGCCCCGTGGGCTGCCTCAGCCCGACCCCGGGAACTCAGTAGGCTCGCTGCTAAGAGAGACTAGGAACAACAATGCTGCCCCCACCTGCTAACAGCACCATACACATGCGGCTGATGTACGTATGTGGCCCTTGCGTCGATCTTACCTCCGCTGCCTGCCCGTACGCGGGTCGACTCACAAGAAATGCAGCTAGCTTGCCAACTAACTGTTCATGTTTGAGCTTGTTGGCTTGCTCTTGCTTCATTGTTAGACACTACCTGAATTTACTTACTTGGTAGCCTACGTGAGTATTCGGATGGATAGAGACTTCTTCCTTTCTACATACATAGCCCCATCCCCCAGATACATACTTTTTCTCCTTTCTCCCATAAAGCTTCCTTTCCTGAATCTTAGCTCTTCTCTTTCTTATTTATTCTTACTACTCTCACTTTCTAAACCGGGCCGGAAGATGGAAACCGTTAAGTATCAGGGTCGTACGCCTGTAACAAGAAGGTTCGTCGTACAATTTCGGCGATTCCAAAACTAAAGGAGTATATCCCTCTCCCTTAGTGTCTTTCCACTTCCGTTGTTCAGGAACAAACACTTCACCTAATTCTTTTGAATCCCGGCCCGGGTTTTCCCCACTAACAAATTACGCTACGACCACTGAACAAACTTGGTTGACGAACATGATTTATGCGCCGCTAATGTAGCGGCTTGTCGAGCATTTGACAAACTCACACCATCCATTTCAAATGGGATTTGTCCCGTGGACACACGAGCAATCCAACCCGTAGGATTTCCTTTTCCTCTTCCCATTCTGACTTCTGTAGGTTTCCCGGTAATAGGGAGATCTGCGAGAACTCTTACCCATATCTTACCATTTCTTCGGAATTGTCCGCTCATAGCACGATGGAATTGTCCGATTATAGCACGACGCGCTGCTTCAATGGCTCGATATGAAAGACGACCAGCTCTACAACTTTTAGTGCCATATCTTCCAAAACCAAGTTGTGTACCGTCCGGTTTGCAACCCCTACTACATCTGCCTTTACGATATTTACTATATTTCGTGCGTTTCGGATATAGCACGTCCCCCTTTTTTTTTACTATATGAAATCCACACTTTGACACCTGAGATTCCGTAACGAGTAGATACTTCCGCAGGAGCATAATCTATTTTCTGGTTAAATACATTACGAGATGTTTTTCCATACTTTCCGCATTCAGTTCTAGCGATTTCTGCACCTTTTGATCGACCTGAACAACATATACGGATCCCCTCCACCCCTTTTTTCATTACTAATAGAATATCCTTCACTATTTTACGAAAAATGGAACGAAATGATCTTGTTTTGTTCTTCGGTTGAAAAGAGATGTCTTGAGCAATCGGAGAAGCACTTTGATAAACAGATTTGATCTTGACCGACTCAATTAAGGTATTAGTGTTTGTTCTATTAGACAACAAAGATCGCATTTTTTTAACTTCGTTCAAATAAGAGTTGTACCCGTACGGAATTCTTCTGTTTCTCAGTATGATCTCTATCATCATCTCTATTCCCTTTATCAATTCTCCTATCCCACCTAGGTCTATGAATTTTTCTATCAATTCCATTACCTTATCCTTACCCATGAGGTTCCAACATTTTTTCCTTAATTGACCTAGGAGTTGTTCCCGGGCATTCTCAAAAAAAAGGGTCTTATACACCCCAACCCCATCCCGTGGAAAGAAAAAGGTAGCACCGAAGAAAGGAAAGAGCGAGATGGTGGTTTTTGTTGTTCTCGCGAAGCGAAGATCATTCGCTTGGCGAATGAAGTGGGTCAACCTCTTTTTGGCTTCGGCCAAATACTTTTTCTCGCTGGTCGAGCTTTCTACAAAAAAAGCGATACGAGAACGTATTCTCTTATCTAAGCTTTTTCCCTGTGCATTAGCTCCCCCCATCGTAGATGGTTCAGCCACGCCCGGTACCACAAAATGATTGAGAACTACGACGGGGTCGAAATTCATTTTGTTCTTTGTATTCAATAAGTATTGCATGACCGAATAATTCAAGGAAGGGCGCACTGCAGGGAGGGTCCTTTTAAGTAGATGCCTCGTCGGGCTGTCGGAGCGGGATTTCTTTGGGAAAAAGAACTTGAATAATTTTGTTTTTCTGAAGGAGTCGTCATTTTCTATCAGGAACGCTATGTCATTTACAACCCCGGCGTATTTCGGATGCTTGAAAGCCCCGCGGACCCGAAGTGATTTAGAAAGATTCTTCTTTATCGATGGTGATCGGTCATGGTATCCATAGCGTTGCTTCTTTTTCGGCCAAATCCGGATTTCGTTTTGCTTCTCCCGGTCGTCGAGCCTGATCGACTCGACTCTTTTCCCTGCCCCCCGGCCTCTCACTTCGTTTCGTTCTTCTTCTGTACCGTCGCTTGAATGAAGACACCCGATCGGCCCGACTTTCCCAAATGCCCACCACCGGCCCTTCTCCTTTCTGGGTCTGGATTTTGCGCGTCGTTTCAGTCGTCGTGGTCGACGGGGAAGAAAGAAATGAATGAATGTTCTTTTGGGAAAATGTATAATAATACACCTACCGAGACGAAAGCCAAAGGTGAGTCTCGTAGGTGGACGTATCGAACCGAAATAAGATCTAAGATTGACATCTTGATACATTGATTTACCATAATAATAAATAGAGTCAATAGTGAATCCGCTATGGGAAGAGCCGCTTCTTTCTTGCTTGATAGGGGGGGCTTCCATTCACCAACGCAGACTAAAAGTGCTCTCCGAACCGTGCTAGATAGTCACCCATCACACGGCTCTCAAACCCAACCTATGGTGGATCCCGGGGGACAAAGTCAAAGCGTTTGATCCTTTGCCCCATACTTTGAGATGCTCCTCCCCGCCGATCAAGCAGCGACGCTGCTCGTGATAGGCTAAGCTAGGTGTAGCCCGCTCTCTCTACGGTTTTGCGGAACTTGTCAAGCCGCTATTGTTCGGTTCGGATAAGTCAAGTCCCTTCGGTCGGTTCGCTCAGGTGGTCTTCCCTTATCTTCCCTAACGTTCAGACTTGTTCTGGTTTGATAAAGGAGCACCGGCCGAGCGCCCTGAATGAAAAAAAAAGGATAGCAGAGGGAATCAATGATTCTTATTCGTCCGAGTTGAAGCTAGCAACATGTCGATTACACACCGGAGGTTGGTAAGAACTGAGGGACAATGCCCCCCTAACCTAAGTGGGCCTACCCGCGAAGCAACCGGTACTTGATCGGGCGGGAGCGGTTTGGTTTCGTGCAACGCCCTCGCAGCAGGAATAGGCAGTTGTCATTTGAAAGGAAACGCCCTTTCTTTTCTTTTATATAGGGTTCCAAACCTTCGCACCCTGATGAAAAAGCCCTTTCTATCTTATCTATCATTTGTTTGACAGCTTAAACTAGGCCCCACTTTAGATAGGTTTTCGGTCTTAATCAAGATAGATCAAGAGCGCGTCGGAACTGTCGGTAGCTGCTTAGTCTCATCCGAGAGTCTAATCTCCTTGTACTGCTTTTTGTCAAAGAAAAAAAAAAGAAAGAAGGGGGTCGATTTAGGCCCCTTCCCTTCCACTGCATAGCTGCGCTAGCAGGTACTACGAGCCCTCTGTCCCACGCATCTAACCAGCTCGCGCGGTTCACCGGTTCCACCGAAAACTCTCATTTGTTGAAGCGGAGCATAGTGCGCTTTAGGCGCCGAGCGATAAACGTCTCTTCTTGCGTTTCGGTTTATTCACTGATCTGAAACTTAGCACTTGTTTTCTTATTGATTCCGGGGGCGGCGGCGTTCTTGAATGAAGTCTATCCGAACTGAAGACGCACTTCTCAGATCGGGCTAGGCCTCTCCAGCTGAGCTGGGCGCCGGGGCCCTGGATGCGCTAGCGATTGGCGCATAGGGGAGTGGTTGCCCGAGTTTATCGGCCTGGTATCCTGCACCTCGCGTTCATGATATCTACATTAAACTGTGCCCCGGAGACACGGTCGAAGCACGCCCGCCCAGTGTGCTTTTTTCACGACATGCTATGGTCCCGGGTGTCTTCCAGTGGTCTTCTAGCGTTAGAAGAAGTCGTGCCCGTCCCGGACATCTGCAACGTCCTCCCACGCCTTTTGTGATTGAAAATCTGGGACAAACTTCAGGAAAAGACTGACCCATTCGGTTACTTTCGCGGTCGCCCTCACTGAACCGACTTGAATCTGAACTACGATTAAAATCCAGTCTTACCGAAATCGGATTTCCTTTGCGTGCCATATGATATGCGCTTAGACTTTACTCTTTCCCCTTTTTTCTTCCCGGTCCAATATTAGTTCTCGAAGGTCTTCGTTTCCGTGTAGAAGCAAACTCTCCAAATTTATGACCAACCTTTACGCCCAGTCATTCCGAAGAACACTTGCCCCCCCCATTAGTCGTCTTCTTTAAAATAAGACGCGAAAAAATAGTCCAAGATACTTTTTATTTTTTTATAAGTTTTTATGGCAGTCGCAAGATCGGAAATTTCACTATCTGTCTTCATATCCGTATCTAATTGGGAAATGGCCATATTTTTGGCTAAATCCTTGTAATCGGTGTCCGTGGAATTGAGTTGCGGGTACTTAGTACGCACCTCTCTTAATTGGCAATGCCGCTTAAGATGTTTTTCCAGGACAGACTCGATTTGTTTTTGACCAACATCCGGGGGGGCGGACGTCTGGTCCTGCTGGTGATGGACAAGTGGGGTTGCGCCCCCTGGGGGGTGATCTTCTGGGTCTTGCGACACCGGAATATGGACAGAAAAGGGGTCCGAAGGAGAAGGAAGCGGTGGTTGCCCACTTGATCGCCCCCCCCGACGAAGGATAGAACGGAACGAGAGCACGACTAAGCTCGTCCATAAGGAGCAACCCGAGCCACAATATTATTTTGGAAATAAAAAGAGAAAATAAAATAATCTTTTTTTTTTATGAGACCCTCCTTACTAGGGGGAGAGAACTAAATCGAGTCCATAGAGATTCATGATTACTACCATACAAAGAAAGAGAAATGCTCATCCAGACCTTGATGATGTTTGTGTAAGCGATTATTTCCACACCCAGGCACCCCATTCCGCTTCTAAAAATGGGTTTCATATCTTCTGCGTTCTTTCTAATTCATTCACTTCTAGACTGGTTCTGAACGCCGCGTAACATCATCTTCAACCAACCTCCGCCGTACGTACCTTATAGAGATATTCTTCCGCGACCCCTCTACGAATAACAAGAACACTTTTCTATTTTCTATAAGCTTCGCCGCTTTTCAAAAACGATTTGCTTGCAACGCCTCTTACGGAAAAAGAGGGCGTCGTCAGTTGGTTGTCGGCATTTAGCCGCTTTTTTCTTTTTTTCTGACTTACGCAAATTGATCGCTATGTAGGTTGTTTGCCCGCAGCTTCCCTACGTCCCCCTTTCTACTTCATCGTCGTTGTTGGTCCTTCTGCACTGCTTGATCTGTTCATTCGTCACCGTACCTTTTCAATGAAAGAAGACAAGGTATATGCTTCCCAAAAAGCAAGAGCAGATTCTGTGCATCAATTCCTTGCCAATGGCTCGCTTCGAAAGAAAGAACTCTTCTTTACTTTACACAATTCTCAGTCATATTCAATCTCGAAAGACCTCCGTCACTTCTTCCCTGTTCCCGCCTTAGGAACACTCACTTCCGTCGACGATAAGGGAAAGGAGGCACTCACTGAGGCGACAATCCCATAAAGGAAGGGGTCCAATCTGCATGTGGTAAGCACCGCGCATTTAAGAGAAGCTAGCGTCCGATTCCATGCGTCCCTATGCTATAGAATCGCGGACGATGTCGATGCATACGGACGAGCTCTTGCCGCTGTTGGAGAAGGAGCTGGGATCTTATCCGCTTCGGAGGTTGGAGGAGGTTAATCAATAGGGGAATCCGCTGGTATTTAATCTTCCTCTATCAATTTGTTTTTTTTTTCATGGACATCTGATATTCATTTTTAAACCAAACAAGGATCTGACTCAATTCAATAGAAACTTCACTTCTACCCTGTGTGGTATTGTATTGGAGCTTAGGCCACTCGAACGCGTCTTTTTTAGCAGCTTTCATCTTAGCCTTGAAGGAAGGAAGTCAGGTACTCATCTCAGTCTCAGGGACATGCCCTGAATCAACTGCTGGTGGAAGATTTGATGGAGGAATTGGACAACTAGGCTCTTAGGCAGCTATTGAATCCGCCCCGAACACTTTCCTGACAGCGTCCGGCTTTGCTTGATTAGGGATTAGGCTTAGGGAAGAAGAAAGAGAAGATGCGGCTGCTTGAGAAGCAAGCTGTTGGGAGTTAGGAGGAATGCGCTCTTAAAGAAATGCCACTAGTAGTCAGAAAGAGGCTTAGCAATCATTCGAAAGTCAAGGACTTATGCTTAGTTAAGACTAACTTTCTTTTATTAATCGGTAGGGAAATTCCTTTTTTCGGGAAGTCCAGACATGAATAAAGCAATGAAGGAAGTGTGGCGAATTCATTTAGATACCGAATCTACTGCCCTAGACTACACGGATCGAACGAGAAGAAAGTCGCCAATTCTCTCCCTAAAGGGAGTTTCCGTTCTCTGAGGGTTAATATAAGACCTTTTTCTAGTCTTTTTTTTAGCCAAAGTTCTCCCTTATATTCCGTGTAAACTCCTGCCCTAGAAAGGGCTTTCTCCCTCAATCAAGGCTGTTCAGAAAGTCCTTAGGTTCGGTTAAATCTGGGATGGACGGCTTTGGCAGGCATGGATGAATTGCTTATAGTAAGGTAGAAGGGATGCGGGATAGGATAAAGATTCTTTCTTCTAAGCTTGAAAGCCGAATCTCTCTTTTCTCTCCCGAAGCAACTGCCTAAGGAAAGAGGAAAAGCCTTGAATAGGCACTGGTATCTCCATCGAAGCTTTGGGACGAAGCTGTAGTGGATGTGAACTCTTTTCTAGGGTTTGCCATTCCGGTAAGAGAGTTAAGATAGTAAGCGTATGAAGAAGAGTTCATAGGCGGATCGAACTCCAAGCGAGGGCGGTAAGGCATTACGCTGTGGCATTCGACTTTCTTGCTATCCTCTCTGAAGGAAGGCTCAAAGGCAAGTCAGCGGTAAGGTATCTAGAATAGATAGATTCTCTCCGACAAAAAGACGATCTTTTCATGCTTGAAATTGAACGAGAGAAGGAGCCCTATCAGTCCCCTAAAAACAAGATTTTCCCTAGTCTAATCGTGCCGCTTGAATCAAAGCTTCAATAAGCGCGGGTTCTTTCCCTTAGTAGATCTTGCTCTCGGGTGAAGTCCTTATACTTGGCTTGGCCACTCTATCACTTGGGCTGGGATCGCTTCGCACCTAAATGAATTTCCCGTTCTCCGGGTATTGACTACTCTATGGCTATTACGCTTTTTCCTTCAACGGAAAGAGTACCAGCAAAAGCAGAGTTCAAAGCATCATAAGAGCAAACAAAAGAGCAAACCGAACAAGCAAGAGACAAGAGCTTCTTCTCGGCATCCTTAAGAAGTAGATTCCCTTTCTGGGCTACTTGACTACGCTATTATTGTGAAAACATCAGGCACATTAAGCAGTTTTTTCTCTAGCCTTGAGGCGGTGAAAGTACTGGAATGGGAGTGTAGGGTAGGACCTCCTAAAGTAAAAGTCAAGCATTTTTTTATCCTCGGAGTCAATCGCTTCCTTAAGCCCGGGAAAGAAGAATCCCGGTCGAGGGCCCTCTTCCTACTGACTTTGCAGCGCTTACTCTAAGAGCGGCAACAGCAAGTGCCCTTACTCAACATCTTTTAACGGGATTGGATCAACTACTTATTTAGTTACGTTACGATAGAACCAAACTCAACGGATGAAAGAACAGCAATTCTCTGTTCATGGTTTCATGGGAAAAGAGTGAACATTCGGCAAGGAGAGGTGTTACGAACACCAGGGCAATCTCTTACTAGACAAGATGCTACCTCTGATAAGCATGCTTCATAAGGAGGACTCAATTGAAGATTGTGATCATATCCCAAGCTCAAAGGTTCTGACCCCACCAGGAAAGGAAAGCGAGTAAGTATGATAAAACTTAGAAAAATGCCTGTAGAAAGAAAGCAAGCTAGGAATAGTTGCTTCTTTTCTTGGGAAAGCTATATAAGGAGTGCTACTTCCAAGCATTTCTGCTTACCTTTGCCCAGCCAATGGAGGGCCAGTTTTCAAACATTAGATGACTTAAAGAAGTCAGCAATCCTATGAGAACGTCTGAGTATTTTGAACCGCTTTCTTTCCATATCCATCTAGTCTTAATATAAGCCTATAGATCTTGCTTGACTTCCTTGTTGTGTGTGTGCTGTGTTTTCCTTCCCTTCGGTATTCTGCAGTTTATGTTCATATCCTGCAGTCTATGCTAATGCAGTTTGTGCTAAAGGGTGTACTCTCTAGCCCTAGGGGTGGGGGCTTTTTAGCCAGCCTATGGTAGGGCCTCTTATCTTGCCCAAAAAGCAGGATCTAGGTCAAGTAAGTCACAGGATAGCCAAAAAGTAAGCAGGGTAAGAAGGGAAAGACACTGTTTCAAGCATCTTATATAGTTCAGTTATATCTGACTTAAGGAAGTGGGCCCCTAGTCGCTTAGGATCTCCCTTTCTCCTTCTTTACAAAAAAGAGGAAGGGGTAGGTCTAAGGACAAGAGATAATTCCTATTAGTCTTGCTTCTGTCAAGGTGTGAGGGGTATCTAGTGTTAGTCCTAGGGACATTCCTAATCCAAGAGATGAGCCTTCTGCCTTTCTAGTTAATGCATATCCTATTTTAAATAGCGTATTTCCCTTATATCCTTTTTTCTTTCCGGTCCCACTGCTCCTCATGCTAAGCCCCCTGAAATGCAGTCTTCTTATTGACTCCCTGCCGAGCATCAAGATGGAGTTGAAGCCATCTAGTTTCAGGCAAAAGGATAAGGAGTGCATACGAAGACGGGCCTCAAGATAGATGCCTACGCCTATAAGGAGTAGTTTGGCCTCAATGAGTTCCTCTCAAAGTGCTTTCCATTCCTTTTCGCGAATAAGTATATTACGCCATATCTTTCTTATCCTTGGGGGAAAGCTAGTAATAGGGATAAGGCTAGAAGGGGGCTCTCTCTCTTTCAGAGAAAAGTCTCCAGACGAGTGTAGCAATCTCAGTAGTCTCATTCCAAAAAGTGGAAGTCCTCTCTTCAACAAGAGTTGCATGCAAGCAAGCTGGGGATCTCTTTTTTCTGGGGCAGAATAGAGCTTTCATGGCGGACCAGCCGAGCCAGTTAAAGTTTCAGTTTGATTACAAGACATAAGTTCTCTAAATGAAAGATTAGCAGTTATCCTTCCTTTCAGGCAAGAGCAATCCTTCAGTCCCGGGTCCTGTTTCTGATAGGGCTGGCTAACGATAAGAGAAACTTTTCTTCAAGCAGTATAAAAAGAGTCAGCGCTCTCTTTTCTCGCCCGCCAGGCGTAGCGGTACCCGTAGTAGTACCTTTTAGAGCAGTACCAGTTTCTATCTTGAAAGATCGAAGTTATTTACCACTAATAGTCCCGGTCTTTCTTAACAGTTGTAAGAGTAAGATAAGTAAGGGTCTGACTAGGGGAACTAAGACTTTCTAGTAAAAAATCTCAATCTAAAAGGGCTATATAGCCTATATAGAATAGAATTGGTAATTTCTTGATATCTTTGGCAAGGGCTATTTTGATAATACCATATTGCGGCGGGAAATCGAACAAAAGCTAAAGACTTTGTTTCGCGAAAAGCGATTTTCCCTTCCTGAAGCTACCACTATGGGGGGCGTGGTCAATGATTTGACAGTTCTTCGAATTATGATTTTCAAATCTCAAGTTTATTGCTTCTTACTTGGTCTTCCCGGTCTATCTCGACCAGCTTATACCAAATCGGTGCTTTACGCTTTAATTAGTCGGTCGCTGAATCCGTAGTTTTAGTATCGCTTGGAAAGTCGTCTCCTACCAAAAAACTCTCAATCAAGCCCTCACACCCCTACTAGGCTAGGTTAAAACCCCATTTTCCAAACCCTATACCTCTAATAAAATGGGGTATCCTCTTATCTTGTTCGTATTATAGTTAAACCCTCTTCTGATAGGTAGGTTCCTCTCCTTTATCTATCCGAAAATGGATGAAATTCACTTGTCAGAATCCATATACGGAACTACGTAAAATCAGGCCATGGTCGCTGCATCTGAAATCGTTTGTTCACCCGAAAGTCCTCTCTCCACGCTAAAACGCTAAATCATTTTGGCTCTTTCACACAGGAATTTCAGTGAATAAGGAAGTTCCTTCTCGGTTTCGAATGCCAATTGGCAACTGCTCTATTTCGTATCATCCCACCCAGACTTATACGCTATTTCATCAACGATTATATAATAAAAAACAAATTCCTGAAAAAGGCAGACCCACATACGGGATCCTGACCATGCACCGAAATAGGATGACCTATAATATAAGTGAGGCTTTTCCTTCGTTTAACTCTCCGAAGTGGCGTAGCGAAAAGCCTAATTGGAAAAAGGCAGCAAGCGGGTCTAAGGAAAAAATAACCTTTATTCAAACTAATCGCTGCAGGATTAGTATAAATTCATAAAAAATGGAAGACTCATAATTTTCTTATGCACGATACACCACTAGTTAAGAGAATCTTGCAAGGTGGAGCTGGAGCTGTAGGAACAAACAACGAGGGATGGAGGACTTTCTCATCTAAAGGCAAGGGTGAGCTTTCTCACTATACAATGACCACTACGAACGAAGGACCAACGACGATCCTATCCTAAAGGAGAAGGAGGAGCAGAAGTAGGAATGACGAATAGGAGATTTGATGAGTAGAAAGAGGAAAGCAATCACAAGCAATAGGTCTTTTGTCACTCTTGTAAGAAACAGGAGTAGGGAACGAAGAGTAACCAAAGGAAGAAGCAGTTCTCCTTAGTTGTTATAAGTGAAACGAAGCTAAGTGCTTCCCAAGCACGAGTGTTACAATCTACTGAAGTAGCCATCCGGGCATCTTACTTATAAAAACAATTATGCGTCTCTGGTCGTCTTACAAAGGTGTATAGGTGTCTATCTGTTTGTTAAGTTTAAGAAGTCTGTTAGGTCGGGGGTTTTTAAGACTGCCTTGTACCTAACTGTAGTACTGCTTTAATGCGTACTTCTTAGGGTACTGGGACAAGCATCTAGCCTTACCCCACCCTAATTTCCCTAACACGCGACGGCTACCTCCTGATTTTAATAGAAGGTTAATAAAAGTAAGGGACGTGAGGGCTGTTGGTCGACGTTTGACTTGTTTCTCGTTGAACCGGTTAGTCTGAATATCTAAAGCGACTAACGAAAAGTAAGTATGCGAGTCTTGTCTCCCCTCCACGGATCCTGCTGGTGTTTATGACCGGCTGGCTGGTTCGTGAGTTCCCGACATGAGAGAGACCTTCCATGGGTGAAGAGTTTCCCTGGGGTCTAAAGCGGCTTCCTGTGTGGACTTCGTCGCCCGTGCGTGCGATCGTGGGAAACGACGGGAGCAACTTCCTTTACTTTAGTCAGATGATATGGGAGTTTTTTGCAATTGCAAACAGGGATCAGACGAATCTGCTAGGCTAGGACCACGCGTCAGTGATATAAAATCATCAGCTCGACGCCTATAGTCATACCTACTACAACCTGCAGGGTCCTGTCCCGGCTAAATGCCGGAAGGGTGCACAATACGGGTCCATAGCGGTAACCTCAGCCTTCCAAGTACCTATCTAACCACTGATGGGACCCTTTTGAAAAGAGAGAGTCTCATCTCACAATCAATGTCTCTATTGTTAGACAAACCCTTATCTCAGGAGGAGGAAAGCGACGAAGAAAATCGTCTTTAACGACCGGTTATTTTTTGTCTTTTTTGCAAACCACAGCATCGGACAAAGAGATAAGAGGATTATAATATGCATGCCATGCGAAGTACTCGGCAAAAGAGCGTAGCCAGTCAGCATTTTAGCCTCAACTACGTGCATAAGCTCGCTCCTCACCATAGGTGTCGAGGAGACTTTGACAAACCTTTTTTATTTGTCATCCTCCCGACAACTATCCCACAGCATGAACCGAAGAGCTCCAAGATAGATGGTAACAATCAATTTGATACCAATTCTGGGAAGCTCAACCAGACCTCCAGTGGCAACGGGTGTATTCCACCTGGCGAATAAGCCACGATGATATGCCTAAACCAATGTTATACTTGAGACAACTACTATTAGGAGAACCGGCTCCACGAAGTCTCATAGAGACCTTACGCCCAAGTCTTTACAGACGGTATTCCAGGCCCCTGTCTCCAATAAACTTAACTGTCCTCAACATTTGACAGTTTATTGGAGACAGGTCCTGATCTCTAATGCTAAATTTATTCGCAAATTCGAGACCAGGAAGTCAAAGATTTCGGTAACGAAAGATTGACACCTATACTGGACATGAAATGCCTATAGGCATCAGCCACTTTCCGGTCCGCGATGACGATATCGTCACCGAGCAACGCATAGTCCTGAAACAGGTAAACCATCTCTGCACAAAACCACAAAGTGATGGCTCAGCGCAAAGAGAGGCCAAGACGACTTCAAGCCAAGAGGTTGACCATGGCGAAGGAGATGAGGCGTACTTATCGCGCTTTATCCCGGACTCTTACTCGGAAATTAATAAAAAGTACCGAGATCAGAGTCAGTGTAAGCTATGCTTTCACAGAAGAGCCCCCTAACAAAGCCCCACTCCACAGCAGACCGATCGGAGATCAGTAGCAGATGAGAGATCATAACTAAAGAGGAGAGAGATTCGGCCCTTCAGTCTCTCTCCAGAGGACCAGTCTGATTAAATGTACCCTCAGTCTTAATGGTACGCAAAACAGACATAGTCCCATCATGGAAAGGCTAAAGACAAGCCTGTTTCAGCGGGGACGAGATCGCAAATACGCGATCCTTTCCACCTCCCCTCCCTCTCTCTGTCTTGTCTTGAAACCTAATCTACCTGGCGGACAAAGCAAAGCCTAAGAAGATAAAAAAATAATGCTTACACAAAAGATCTGAGGATCCTTTCCTAAGGTCTGATTCATACCCAAAAGGAATTCTGATAAATTCTAGAGATGAGATGAGTTCTTTGATGAAGTGGTTCCTATTGAACGCATCAAAAAAGGCATAAAGCGGGAGAAAAAATATACGCTTTAGCCCATGATCGACCACTTTATACGAACGGCCAAAGAAGCCGACTAGTCTCTTCCTTCTGACGCTTTAGTTCATCCTCACGACCTCCATAACCCTGTGATTCTCTCCCATAGCATCCTGTGGTACGGAGTCCACATCTGACAGTCAGGATCAAACCAAAGCAAAGCTTTACTTATTTTGGGATACAAGACGCCGACCAACGAAGACCTAGTTCTAATGGCATATTACTATATCATGGAATGTTCAGCCAAATGTCGTACTCTCTCGATAAACATGGCTGTAACACCAGAGATATAAAGAGAAGAGCCTTGCGTTATGCTCGGAAACGAGAAGTTGGTTATGTTAAAGAATAAAACAAAACCAACTTCGAAACCGAAAATAACGAAAGGTAGAACTCAAGGTGCTGGATAGGCAAGAATGCCCGCTTTATAATCTCTCTGCCTTATAATCTGACGATCAAAGGCAGGTCACGTGGAAGGCCAGTCCTTGTTAGGCTAACGGCATAAGATAAGGGAGCGTGATGGTCAAAAGAACCGGCATAGTACCCCATAGCTACTTAGGGCCGCACACGCTTTTAAGTAAAGTTCAGTGTGAAGCCAACCCCGTGATTGTCGAATTTACTTGAGAAAGAGCTTTCTTCGATGCGAAGAATAGCCTTGTAAAGAAAGTCGCCATATTCACAAGGAAAGGAAGCCATAGACCTTATAAAAGTCAGCATAAAATTAGTTGGATTTCCTGTGCTAGCAAGAAGCAATTGGGAGGATTCGGGTAGCTCATTAGGATTCAACAAGCAGAGGTTATACACTCACTTAAAGCCAAAGAGGAGATAGTGCGCAATGAAGACCAATCCGAGTTCGTGCTATTTTATGAAACAACGGGAGAAATGCTTGACCCTTACCTACCTACGAGACATCTCAATCGTGCCATTTTAGAGTCAAAGCTCCATCCAAGACATTCAATGAAGGGCAATTTACTATTTCAAGAAAGTCAAATAGATGCGAATCGGGCTTTAATGAGTAGATGTTATTTTCAACTAGTAAGCCTCTCCCAAGTGCTATGG